CCAGTGACCGGTTTATGGATGAGTGCCATTGGAGTAGTTGGTCTAGCTCTAAACTTACGTGCCTATGATTTTGTTTCCCAGGAGATCCGTGCAGCAGAAGATCCTGAATCTGAGACTTTCTACACAAAAAATATTCTCCTGAACGAAGGTATTCGTGCTTGGATGGCGGCTCAAGATCAGCCTCATGAAAACCTTATATTCCCTGAGGAGGTCCTACCCCGTGGAAACGCTCTTTAATGGAACTATAGCTTTAGCTGGTCGTGATCAAGAAACCACTGGTTTCGCTTGGTGGGCCGGTAATGCCCGACTTATCAATTTGTCGGGTAAATTGCTTGGGGCTCACGTGGCTCATGCCGGATTAATTGTATTCTGGGCCGGAGCAATGAACCTATTCGAAGTGGCTCATTTCGTACCGGAAAAACCTATGTATGAACAAGGATTGATTCTGCTTCCCCATCTAGCTACTCTAGGATGGGGAGTCGGTCCTGGTGGGGAAATCGTGGACACTTTTCCATATTTTGTATCTGGGGTACTTCACTTAATTTCTTCTGCGGTTTTAGGTTTTGGTGGTATTTATCATGCACTCATAGGACCCGAAACTTTAGAAGAATCTTTTCCATTCTTTGGCTATGTATGGAAAGATAGAAACAAAATGACCACAATTTTGGGTATTCACCTAATCTTGCTAGGTGTTGGTGCTTTTCTTCCAGTGCTAAAAGCTTTGTATTTTGGAGGTGTATATGATACTTGGGCTCCCGGCGGTGGAGATGTAAGAAAAATTACGAACCCGACACTTAATCCAAGTGCTATATTTGGTTATTTACTGAAATCTCCTTTCGGAGGAGAAGGATGGATCGTTAGCGTGGACAATCTAGAAGATGTAATTGGAGGACATGTATGGTTAGGTTCCATTTGTATCTTCGGTGGTATCTGGCATATCTTAACCAAACCTTTTGCATGGGCTCGCCGTGCATTCGTATGGTCCGGAGAAGCTTATTTGTCCTATAGTTTAGCGGCTCTATCCCTCTTTGGTTTTATTGCTTGTTGTTTTGTTTGGTTCAACAATACCGTTTATCCCAGTGAATTTTATGGGCCCACCGGCCCAGAAGCCTCTCAAGCTCAAGCGTTTACTTTTTTAGTTAGAGACCAACGTCTTGGAGCTAGTGTGGGGTCTGCCCAAGGACCTACTGGTTTAGGTAAATACCTTATGCGTTCTCCGACTGGAGAAATTATCTTTGGAGGGGAAACGATGCGTTTTTGGGATCTCCGTGCTCCTTGGTTGGAACCCCTAAGGGGCCCTAATGGTTTGGATCTGAGCAAGTTGAGAAAAGACATACAGCCTTGGCAGGAACGACGTTCAGCAGAATATATGACTCATGCTCCTTTAGGTTCTTTAAATTCTGTGGGTGGTGTAGCTACCGAAATCAATGCGGTGAATTATGTCTCTCCCCGAAGTTGGTTATCCACCTCCCATTTCGTTCTAGGATTTTTCTTATTCGTAGGTCATTTGTGGCATGCGGGAAGGGCTCGTGCAGCTGCAGCAGGATTTGAGAAAGGGATTGATCGTGATTTCGAACCTGTCCTTTCCATGACTCCTCTTAACTGAAACAATAGATCAAACCAGATGGAAGAAAAATCGATTCAATTTCATTACATCTATCTCCCATATCGGCGGGATAGGAGTCTTTTCAAATACTCTTTTTCCAACTGGATCCTTGTAGCTCGGCTATATACAGCCGAGCTATTCTCTTTTTTTTTATTGGATCGGTAAATGCAATTGTTGAAAAACAAAAGGAGAGAGAGGGATTCGAACCCTCGATAGTTTTTTTATCTATACCGGTTTTCAAGACCGGAGCCATTAACCACTCGGCCATCTCTCCCGGGGACAACTTCTATTCTACCCCTTCGGATAATCCCTAACTATAAGCATAAAGTCGGGTCGATACCAACTATACCTGTGACATATATATGATGATTTTTCATCATCTGGAATGGAAAAAAAAAGAAACGAATTTCCCTCTCCTCTCACACTCAAATATCAAATTGAAAAAGTTTGAAAGCTCGATCAATTTCTGGTCAAATCCTTTCCTTTCCATAGTGCATTTGATCAGAATTGAAAATTGGGGATCGGATGGTATAGTCTATTCAATCTGTTGGGAGCTTGTAAGATCACAACCATGACTATTGCTTTCCAATCGGCTGTGTTTGCATTAATTGCTATTTCATTTTTACTAGTGATTGGTGTACCTGTTGCACTTGCCTCTCCCGATGGTTGGTCAAGTAGCAAAAATGTTGTATTTTCGGGTGTATCATTATGGATCGGATCAGTCCTTTTTGTAGGTATCCTTAATTCTTTCATATCTTAGATATGTTCTAGATGTTTTAGGTTCACACTCCCTCCCCCTCCTCCCGGAGGGCTTTATAGCTTTTCTGAAGGGCCTTTTACTTCAGGCCCAAGGAGGAGGGGTTTTCCATATCCGTAATTTAATTAATAATTGGACCATTCAAAAATGGTATCTACTTACGAATGGGATTGAACATATATGTATTTTCCATTTCAATTATATGAATATATATATATTCATATAATTGAAATGCGGGTATGGTTGAATGGTAAAATTTCTCTTTGCCAAGGAGAAGATGCGGGTTCGATCCCCGCTACCCGCCCTTCACATAGAATATGAAAAAGAATAGTTCATGTATTGATCGTTTCTTTTCCTCACTTATAATTCAATTATAAATTGAATTATAAGTGAGAGAGCAATCCTTTCCGGACCAAAATACTTCGTATGTTCTGGTCTGGCGGAGACAGGATTTGAACCCGTGACCTCAAGGTTATGAGCCTTGCGAGCTACCAGACTACTCTACTCCGCACCATTGATTTATATCATAATCAGAATGGGTAAACAAAACAATAATGGGATATAGTACCTATATCCCTATATAGGGATAGGGGTACTATATCCCATTATCACAATAAACTTCAATTACTTTTTTTCTTTTCCTACCAACTCGATTTTGTTATCCCGGGCAATAAACATGCGTGGGCCATCTCACGGAGTATGTGTCCGGACAATCCAAAGTCTCGATAGTTGGCTCTAGGTCTTCCAGTCGAAGAACAACGTCGATGGAGACGTGTAGGTGCACTATTACGTGGTGAAGATTGCAATTTTCTATGAATTTCCCATTTGTCATCCAATGATGACACTTTGCTTTTTTCCTCCAAAGATTGACGAATTAAATGATATTTCCGTTCCAGTGCTTGTCTCTTCTTCTCTCTCTGAATGAGACTCTTTCTCGCCATAATAGTTCAGTCGGTACTATTACCTACCAGGAATAAAAATATAGATCAGATTTTAGATGGAGTAATATTATATTGATTACTTTTTCTCTGTGGGGTATTGTCATTGATACAATGACAATACCCCACAGAGAAATTGATGAAGAAGAATTAACCAAATTTACCTGATGTAGAGGCAATTAAAAAAGCTGCATAAGTGAATATATAACCTACGGAAAAGTGAGCTAATCCAACTAATCGTGCTTGAACAATGGAAAGGGCTACTGGCTTGTCTCTCCATCGAACTAAATTAGCTAAAGGCGTGCGTTCATGGGCCCATGCAAGAGTTTCGATCAGTTCCTGCCAATATCCACGCCAGGAAATAAGGAACATAAATCCAGTAGCCCAAACAAGATGCCCGAATAAGAACATCCACGCCCAAACAGATAAACTGTTCATACCAAAAGGATTGTATCCGTTAATAAGTTGTGAAGAATTTAACCATAGATAATCTCTTGACCATCCCATTAAATAAGTGGAAGACTCATTAAATTGTGCTACATTACCCTGCCATAATGTTATATGCTTCCAATGCCAATAGAAAGTAACCCATCCAATAGTATTCAACATCCAGAAAACTGCTAAATAAAAAGCATCCCAGGCCGAGATATCGCAAGTACCGCCCCGTCCCGGACCATCGCAAGGAAAACTATAACCAAAATCTTTTTTATCTGGCATTAACCTGGAACCACGCGCATCCAAAGCACCTTTAACTAGGATCAATGTAGTTGTATGCAAACCTAGAGCAATAGCATGATGAACCAAAAAGTCTCCAGGACCAATTGTTGAGAACAATGAATTATTATTATCATTAATAGCATTTAACCAACCGGGTAACCATATGCTCTTACCTGCCTCGAATGCTGGACCACTTGTTGAAGATAGGAGTATATCGAAACCATATAACGTCTTACCATGAGCAGATTGTATCCACTGAGCAAATATGGGCTCGATCAAGATTTGTTTTTCTGGAGTACCGAAAGCAAGCATAACATCATTATGGACATAAAGTCCCAAGGTATGGAAACCTAGTAATAAACTAACCCAACTAAGATGAGATATTATAGCTTCTTTATGCTCCAACATTCTCGCCAATACATTATCCTTATTCTGTTCCGGATTATAATCCCTAATGAGGAATATAGCTCCATGAGCAAAGGCTCCTGTCATAATGAACCCGGCAATGTATTGATGATGAGTATATAATGCAGCTTGGGTGGTGAAGTCTTGTGCTATGAATGCATAAGCGGGTAAAGAATACATGTGTTGAGCTACCAAGGAAGTTATAACCCCCAAAGAAGCTAAAGCAAGACCCAATTGAAAATGAAGAGAATTATTGATTGTGTTATAAAGACCCTTATGTCCGCGTCCTAATAGGCCTCCTGGAGGAACATGTGCCTCCAAAATATCTTCCATACTGTGACCAATCCCAAAGTTGGTTCTATACATATGACCAGCAATTGAAAAAACAAATGCAATAGCTAAATGATGATGAGCCATATCAGTCAGCCATAAACTTTGAGTTTGTGGATGGAATCCTCCGAGAAGAGTTAGAATAGCAGTTCCCGCCCCTTGGGAGGTACCGAATAAGTGACTACTAGAATCAGGATTTTGAGCATAAAGATTCCACTGACCTGTGAAAAGCGGTTCTAAACCTTCGGGATGTGGTAATACATCCAAAAAATTATCCCATCTGACGTGCACTCCCCTTGATTCAGGAATAGCGACATGAACTAAATGCCCTGTCCAAGCTAGAGAACTGACTCCGAAGAGTCCTGACAAATGATGATTGAGACGGGATTCGGCATTTTTGAACCATGAAACACTTGGTCTCCATTTAGGTTGTAGATGTAACCTACCCGCTATTAAAAAGATGACAGAAAGAAATAGCAAGAAAAGAGCTCCAGCATAAAGATCTTCGTTAGTGCGTAAGCCAATTGTATACCACCACTGATAAACACCGGAATAAGCAATATTGACCGGACCGGGAGCACCTCCTCGGGTAAAGGCTTCTATAGCTGGTTGACCAAAATGAGGATCCCAAATTGCATGAGCAATGGGTCTTACATGTAAGGGATCGCGTACCCATGCTTCAAAATTGCCTTGCCAAGCCACATGGAACAAATTACCAGAGGTCCACAGAAAGATTATTGCCAACTGACCAAAATGGGAAGCAAAAATTTTATGATAAAGGCGTTCTTCCGTAATATCATCATGACTCTCAAAGTCATGTGCGGTCGCAATACCGAACCAAATACGACGAGTAGTTGGGTCCTGAGCCAAGCCTTGGCTGAACTTTGGAAATCTTGATGCCATATACTTTTAAAATCCTCCTAGCCTTTATCCTACTGCAATAATTCTTGCCAGGAAGAACGCCCATGTTGTGACGATTCCACCCAGAAGGTAATGAGCTACTCCTACAGCACGTCCCTGTATAATACTCAAGGCTCTGGGCTGGATAGCAGGAGCAACCTTCAATTTGTTATGGGCCCAAACAATAGATTCAATGAGTTCTTGCCAATACCCACGGCCGCTGAATAAGAACATTAAACTGAAGGCCCAAACAAAATGAGCACCTAAAAATAAAAGACCATATGCAGATAATGAAGAACCATAAGATTGGATCACTTGAGAGGCTTGTGCCCATAGAAAGTCACGGAGCCACCCGTTAATCGTAATGGAACTTTGTGCAAAGTTTCCTCCCGTAATATGAGTTACCACTCCCTGATCACTTATATTACCCCAAACATCGGACTGCATTTTCCAGCTGAAATGGAATATTACTACCGAAATTGCATTGTACATCCAGAATAAACCAAGGAAGACATGATCCCAGGCAGATACTTGACATGTTCCTCCTCTACCAGGTCCATCACAAGGAAAGCGAAAACCCAGATTCGCTTTATCAGGTATTAAACGGGAGCTACGGGCAAATAGAACACCTTTAAGTAGGATTAAAACAGTCACATGGATAGTAAATGCATGAATGTGATGTACCAAAAAATCCGCGGTTCCTAATGGAATTGGTAACAAAGCCACTTTGGAACCTACTGTCACCAAACCACCACCTCCCCAGGTTAAGCTGGTACTCGCTGTTGCACCAGGAGCTGTTGAACTAGGTGCTAAAGCATGAGTGTTTTGTATCCATTGCGCAAAGATAGGTTGTAATTGTATAGCAGTATCTGAGAACATATCTTGAGGACGTCCTAGAGCGCTCATAGTATCATTATGAATATACAGACCAAAACTATGGAAACCTAAGAATATACATACCCAGTTGAGGTGTGATACAATTGCATCACGATGTCTAAGAACGCGATCTAATAAATTGTTGTATTGAGTAGTTGGATCATAGTCTCTTACCATAAAAATCGCTGCATGTGCAGCAGCGCCAACTATGATAAACCCACCAATCCACATATGATGTGTGAACAGAGAGAGTTGGGTACCATAATCAATAGCTAGGTATGGATAAGGAGGCATCGCATACATGTGGTGAGCTACAACAATAGTTAAAGATCCTAACATAGCTAGGTTAATAGCTAGCTGAGCATGCCACGAGGTAGTTAAGATCTCGTAAAGACCTTTATGGCCCTCCCCCGTAAATGGACCTTTATGAACTTCTAAAAGGTCCTTGATGTTATGGCCAATGCGCCAATTGGTCTTATACATATGACCGGCTATCAGGAAAAGAACTGCAATAGCCAAATGATGATGCGCAGTATCGGTCAACCACAGACCCCCCGTTACTGGATTTAATCCTCCACGAAAAGTCAAAAAGTCTGAATATTCCGACCAATTCAGGGTGAAAAATGGGGTCAATCCCTTAGCAAAACTGGGATAAAGTTCAGCCAAAAGATCGCGATTGAAAATAAATTCATGAGGAAGTGGTATCTCTTTAGGATCCACTCCAGCGTCTAGAAGTTGGTTAATGGGTAGAGAGACGTGTATTTGGTGTCCTGCCCAAGATAGAGATCCAAGTCCTAGTAACCCTGCTAAATGATGGTTCAACATGGATTGTACTTCCTGGAACCAAACCAATTTTGGGGCAGCTTTGTGATAATGAAACCAACCAGCAAAAAGCATTAACGCTGCAAAGATCAATGCACCAATTGCAGTGCAGTAAAGTTGTAATTCACTGGTTATTCCAGATGCTCGCCAAAGCTGGAAGAACCCAGAGGTTATTTGTATCCCTCGAAAACCTCCACCTACATCCCCATTCAATATTTCTTGGCCTACTATTGGCCAAACTACTTGGGCACTGGGTTTGATGTGAGTGGGATCAGCCAGCCATGCTTCATAATTGGAGAAACGAGCGCCGTGATAGTACATCCCACTTAGCCAAATAAAGATGATGGCTAGTTGACCAAAATGAGCGCTAAAGATTTTGCGAGAAATATCTTCCAAATTATTAGTATGGCTATCAAAATCGTGAGCATCAGCATGTAAGTTCCAGATCCAAGTGGTAGTATCAGGGCCTTTAGCTAACGTCCTTGAGAAATGACCAGGTTTGGCCCATTTTTCAAAAGATGTTTTTACAGTATCTCTATCCACTACGACCTTTACTTTCTTTACTTCTGTTTCCGGTGAACGAATGGTCATTGAATCCTCCTCTTTTCGGACGTTACTTAAATAATAAGAAACCTGCCAATAGCAATTAGTGAACTTACGAGAGATATATCTAAACTCGTTTCTCCCTTTATTTTCTAGTTTATGACTAGAGCGACTATGATACGGGAGTCAATCTGAGGCAGGTGTTCAATTTTATTATAACATATCTTTTAGGTGCTCAATGGACAATGGGCTTTTTTCATGAAAAAAAGCCTTTTTTTGTCATTTTAAAAGCAACGGTGATTATTACACCGTTTCTAGATGGATAAATAAATATATCTGTATATGGATATATATACATTTATTTATCCATCTATTGATACTCCTCCGTATGTCCCATATAAAAGGCCATCCATTATAAATAGTTATTCATGGATCATTAATGAAAAACATCTCCGGATGGATTTTACCCCTATTAAGAAGATCCATCAACAATCCAGAATCATAAAAGGTATTCTTTTTATATTGTAAAGATATTCCTATAAGATGTCAACAAAATAGAATCTAATTTTTGGAAATATTCTGGAAAAATCCCATTGATTTCGAGTCAGATATTCAATAATGAAAATGATTTCCTAATAATAGAAACTCTCATTCTCCAAAGCGTCCTGTAATCTTTAACCAATTTTGTGCTTCGATGTAATTGCCCGGAGCAAGTGCTATAGCTTGTTCCCAATACTCAGCAGCTTGATCGAACCAAGCCTCCGCAGTTTCAGGATCTCCCTGTCGAATGGCCTGTTCTCCTCGGTCGGGATAGGTAAACTTGGAAAAGTTTTCTTCCCTCAGAACCGTACTTGAGAGTTTCCTACCTCATACGGCTCAATCCACTATTCTTTAGTCCTCTACCAAAATTTCCAAAGAATTGGAGATGATTCATTGGGAGTTCATATTAACCAAAGGACCAAAAAAAGTCAATGACATGAGTTTCTGATTTCACTTCCAATCAATTCAATGATCAGGTTCTATCTTTTCTCCTACCCTCAAAAAGATGAAGTATATCTCTTTCTATACTTCAGATTGATTGTCCAAATCAAAGTCTTTTTGCAAGGTAACTATCTCAGTTCCGTATAGAATTTTTGGAGAGTACTCTCTGGCTGGAGTACTTCTACTTCACATCTTTAGGATCTGATGCTACACCGCTGCTCAATAGCTTAGTAGATCAACTCTATTACATAAGTTGATTCCTGATTCTTGTCAATGAGCAGATTTGATCGTATCAGCCCGAACCTTCTTTCAATAATTGATCTTTATGGTGCTTCCATCATCAATTGAATTTATTATCCATGGAATATTTAGGCTCTATCTATTCATATTCGGGCTCCTATGAGAGATGCTTTTTTTCGCTACAGCTGATAAAAACCGTTACTTGGGACGGTGCATATGTAGAAAGCCTTTTCTTTTGTCCTTACTCGTAGTAGTTATTAACTAAGTTATTCTATGGTACAGATAGTCGCACGTAATGACAGATCAAGGCCGTATTATTAAGAGCTTGTGGTAAGGATGGGTTCCGTTCTAATGCTTGGAAATAATATTCCAAAGCCTTCGTATGTTCCCCATTACTTGTATGCACAAGGCCTATATTATATAGTATATAACTTCGATCATAAGGATCAGTTTCCAGTCGCATAGCTTCATAATAATTTTGTAAAGCTTCCGCATATTCCCCTTCCGATTGAGCTGACATTCGTTACGGTCGTTCATTCCATTGAAATGATCTCCGCTTCAAAACCGTACATGAGATTCACACCTCATACGGCTCCTCCTTTCTTTACAGTAGGTAATATGGGGAGTAATCCGTGGAATAAAAAAAAAAAAAAGATTCTGACCCAATATTATGAATTAACAGGGGCTAGTGTATTTCCAATAAATCTCTAGCCATCCTTCTTGCAAAGATTCTTTTCCAAATACCAAGGATCTTACTACTAGGAATGGAACCTCTAACAATTTCTTTGTTCTTAACGCCCTGTATTCTCCGGGGATTAATCACTTCAACAATCTCCGATGGTTCCATTATAAGGGTATCCGAAGTACAAACGAGATGGATGTTTGTTGTCCCAACCATTCTCACTACCCTTCAGAAAAGGGTAATGCATATGGGCTATAACGAAGCTTTTGTGTTGTCGATTTCCATACGTAGGTAGTGCTTTCTCCCCTCATGCGCGCCTATCAAATAGGTTCAACTATACAAGCAAGGCCTATTGCATAGGTGTAACCTTTCGCTCGGTACTAAAATCCTCAGGAGATGAAAGCATCTAAAGGTGCATTGACCGGGGATACACGACAGAAGGAATTGTTCTATCTCCAGAACTCACCTTCACTGAGCGTAAGTTTTATTTTACCCAATTTTTATTCCCGAATACCTTACCTTTTCTTTCCCCAAAAAAGAAGAACGGAAAAAATATCAAATCACACCATCTCTGTAATAGGTAAATGCTTCTTTCTCCCCCGGAGCCATCGGGATTATTCGCAATAAGATATCTGCTACAATTGTGAAGGTCTTATCAATAAAATTGTCATTTCTCTGAGATCTAGGCATAGTCAATTACAGATTTGATAATTTCCTTCATTCCCTTACGCAAATGATTCCATGAACGAAATTTTTTTCTGGTGCACAATACCATAAAATGGATTTCCTTACAATCGTAAATATGTTCTCATTCTATCTATTCCAATCTATTCCAATCTATTCCAATCTATTCCAATCTATTCCAATCTATTCCAATCTATTCCAATCTATTCTTTAAAATGGGAATAGATAGGGAATAAATTGAATAATTGTTAATTAGTAATATGAATAATAATGGAAAAAGGCTCGTATTGAAAGAATAATAGATTGGGTAAACTCGGGAAGTCCAGTTCGATTATGATCCGAACAAAGAAAGAGTTAAACGATCGAGCATTGCATAATGAGGATGAAATGCCTACCCAGCAATTGGGTGCTTTATCCATATAGATAAAAGAATATTGGGAAAATATAGTCATCATGACACAGGATCATTGCCAAAGAATTAGTTCTTATACAATTGATAAGATGATCACTACAGATCTATATATGATCATAATATGGAATGGATCAGTTAATCTGTCTTAAATTATTGATTAGGCAATCCGAATACGTCAGATTAACGGGGATGATTGAGGATTTCCTAAAATAAGAGGAAGTTGGAAAAAAAGTCCTTTCGTCTTTCCGGGGGGGGGATTGAATCATTACCTTATTTATTATCTATTTATTTCCGAAAGATTGAACTGTTCGTACCCGAACAAAAATAATTCGTTTCGTAAGGAAGTTGCTATTGACTCATTTTCTTAATTAGAACCAAGAGATCTCATAGGAAAGATGGCCGAGCGGTTCAAGGCGTAGCATTGGAACTGCTATGTAGGCTTCTGCTTACCGAGGGTTCGAATCCCTCTCTTTCCGTATCTTCGCCCTACTATCTATTTTCTTCTCATCCATTGTTTTTCCAATCTATTGAATCCCAATAGGACTATTTCCTAATTCCAGGATCAATCTACCTCTATTTGTAATAGAGAAAATAGAACGAACATTGGTTCGTGGTATGGGAAAAGTCAAGACTATTCTAAGAAGCAATAAAAAAAAAGTATCGCAGATAACAAGTAACGTACGGAAGGATTATAAAATGTCTCCTTCGGGGAAGGGAAAAAGAAGGGAGAAGAACATAATTTCCAGATGCCCAGCAACCAACCCACCCCTCTCTTTCATTTCATTCTCGATTCAAGCTTGACGGGAATAATACTCTACGACCAGCAATTCATTAATCTTCAAATTGATCCATTTACTATCTATTATTTGATTGATGAATCCTTTATATTGTAAGGAATGAAAAGTCAAATGATTTGGCAATTTATCCCTCTGGAACAGATCTATATTCTTCTTAATGATAGCTCTCAATCTTTGTTGATCTCTTATAGTAATCACATCTTGAGGTTTGCAAGGGTAACTTGGTATATCTACCATATGGTCATTGACCCGGATATGTCCATGATTCACTAATTGTCTAGCTCCGGGAATAGTGGGAGCCATACCCAATCGAAAAAGAATATTATCCAAACGCATTTCAAGTAATTGCAATAGGACCTGACCCGTTGAGCCTTTGGCTCTTCTAGCAATACGAACATATTTCAGCAATTGTCGCTCCGTTAGTCCGTAATGAAAACGCAATTTCTGTTTTTCTTCTAGCCGGATACGATATTGAGATATTTTCCTGGAAGAAGACCGGTTCATAGAATCCTTTCTGTTTTTGGGTCTTTTACTAGTGAGACCTGGTAAAGTTTTCAGACGACGTATTATTTTTAAACGAGGTCCCCGATAACGGGACATAGAAACTCCTTATTCAATTAACAAATAGTGCTAGAAAGAAGAAAGAATAGTATAACCCGTATGAGTACTACTGGAATTCTTTTATATGGAAAACGAAGATCTTTCTCCAATTTGTTATTGATCCTAATAGCTCCAATCATTTAATTCATCCCGTTCCTAGTTGGGAGTAAATGATCATGGCATGACGGACCCGACGAACGATCGTAAGAGTATTCTCCATTCCATCTTGATCCTAACAAAACTTTGTGGATTATGGAAATGAGAGGAACGGAAAAGAGCCAGCTATCGGGATCGAACCGATGACCATCGCATTACAAGTGCGATGCTCTAACCTCTGAGCTAAGCAGGCTCGATGGAATATCATTTCCCATTTCATTGGGGTGAGATCCATAGATTCCTTTGGAATCCTAACGATTATAGCGCGAATCAGATTCAATGACGCAATCCAGATTACGATTACAACGGAACATTGTCTGAATGTAGATTCTTTCAAGGGAAAGAAAGGAGAAGTAAGGGTCAATTGATATCGATCGTTTTACTCACTCTTCCAAATCGACTAGGGGAGGATAATAACATTGCATTTCAAATGGAGAAATAATATAATGATTCCAGTCATATTCGATTGGGGTAGAGATAGAGAAGGGGAGAGATGGGTAGAGAAGGGGAGAGAAGGGGAGAGAAGGGGAGTAGGGGAGGATATTTCTCCCACCCAATATTGAACAAATATCCAATGAATAATGCTGATGGATATTACATAATAGGATTAGATCAAGGTATGATCTTGTTCTTCGAGAAGGGGATATGGCGGAATTGGTAGACGCTACGGACTTGATCGAATTGAGCCTTGGTATGGAAACCTACCAAGTGATAGCTTCCAAATCCAGGGAACCCTGGGATATTTTGAATGGGTAATCCTGAGCCAAATCCGGTTCATGAAGACAATGTTTCTTCTCCTAAGATAGGAAGGGGATAGGTGCAGAGACTCAATGGAAGCTATTCTAACGAATGAATCTCATTTGGTCCAATACTGTAGTTATAGAACGATCTATTTACACCTCAAAAATGGAGAGAGATGTTATATAACATCAGACAAAACTGGCGATCAGAACTTGAATCGTTCCAAGCATTTTATTCATAAGTAAGATAGATGCCAGATTCAAGTTGAAGTACTGATTTGACATTAAGTAATCCAATTATGAACTTATCTACTATAGATGGAGAATTTCATTCTTTTTTGGAATAAATGGTTGGACGAGGATAAAGATAGAGTCCAATTCTACATGTCAATGTAAACAACAATGCAAATTGCAGTAGGAGGAAAATCCGTTGGCTTTATAGACCGTGAGGGTTCAAGTCCCTCTATCCCCACCCAGGTTCGTTCCCGAACGGATTGATCTATCTTCTCCAATTCCATTGGTTCGAATCCATTCTAATTTCTCGATTCTTTTACCTCGCTATTTTTTTTTTTTTTAATGAAGAGAAGAAATTAGAACATGAATCTTTTCATCCATCTTATGACAAGTTGAGTTGATCTGTTAATAAGTTGATCATATGATCAACTTATTTTGTGATATATGATCTACATAGAATAGATTAGATCATTTTTAAATTATTCAATTGCAGTCCATTTTTATCATATTAGTGACTTCCAGATCGAAAATAATAAAGATCATTCTAAAAACTAGTAAAAATACCTTTTTACTTCTTTTTAGTTGACACAAGTTAAAACCCTGTACCAGGATGATCCACAGGGAAGAGCCGGGATAGCTCAGTTGGTAGAGCAGAGGACTGAAAATCCTCGTGCCACCAGTTCAAATCTGGTTCCTGGCAAGATGTCAATATCCATGTCTCCATATCCATCTATCTAAATCTATTCTATCTAGATGTATATCTACATACGGAGACACCCCGATAAAAATAGATAGATGGATCAATCTGTTCTCTCCCTCTTCTTTGCTCATATTGTCCCTCTCTGTCCGTTCCAATTGAATCCCGATACTCTGTACATATAAAAAAGTAGGATCGAGAACTCAGAAGTCAAGATTTGACGGTGGGACTGATAATTCGGCACTAGTCGGAATCTATTCATCCTATTCCATCCGAATCGAAATGGGATAGATTATCCCAATGATAGATCTATAATTGCAGAGTTGAAGTAGATCCAAACGTTGCAGAGGGTATCTCGAAAGTAGATTCGAATTGAGGTTCATAAGATTGATGTAATAACTTTTGACCATAGTTTCTAGTATGAATACTGGATCCAATATGATGATCCCTATGATTTATAGTGAAATATTTTATTCTTTCCTTGTTGGAGTTCGGGCCTCATATATCCATCGAACTATCTTTTCTTTCACGAAGTTTCGTTATAGCATCTATAATAGCCTCTGGTTCAGGTGGGCAATCTGGCGAATAGACACAGGAATTAACTTATCTACTTTGCGAACGGTACTATAATAATCTGTACCAAACATTTCTCTGTGATAGTACATGCTCCAGGGCAACTACATCTTTTGGTTCCGGCATTTGTTCGTATAATAAATCTCACTACAGAAGGAGCCTTTTTCATGGTCACAGTCCCCGCTGTTATAATGAGGTAAACTCGTCTAGGTCCAGATCTTGGTACCGGACCGTAACGATCGGAGTCGAATCGCGAATCTATTAATGAAGCGAATTTGATGAAACCACAATTAATACTGTAAAGGAGCGTTCATAAACTGGAGAGTTTGGCCCAATTCGTTCGACAGATCGTTTGGGGTAGTTGAAATATCTGGATTCAAAATTGTTTGATCGAGTAAAGGTAACTTCATAGGATTCATCATTGGGTTTATGTCATTTTGTACTTACCTCCCCCACTCGGAAATTAAGGACCCAATGTTCCTCTTCGCCACGCATGGACTGAACCAACGATGAAAATAAGCACGAGAATTGAAGCTCCTATAAATGCAGATATACCCTGTATACTAGAACTCATAGCCCATAGAGAAAGGGAGACTGTTCCAACATCAAGAACAACAAGAACTGGAGCGAACATATAATGATCTTAGATCGGATCCAAGTATCTTCCCATTGGTTCGATACTTGATTCGTAACTAGTAGTCCGGTTCTTGACCAATGGGAGCCAAAGCTCTGGAAATCAAGGATGCAAGAATAGGTAGGAATGATACTATATATTAATTAAAATATCCAGCCAGAAAGTATTATATTAGGGAAATAGGAACATGAATATACTCCTTTGAAATAGATAAAATTATTATATTTTTACGTCAACTTCTTCATTATTATCCCACCCACCATGAGTGGAAGACCAAAGGACCGAACAATAAATACAATCAATTCTAATTGATTCACATATTTTGTTTCGTCCATGGCTTATTATCAAATTAATTCAATGAAATGTTATTTGAATGTCTATTGAGAATATTTGACATGAATCAAGTATGAGAGAAAGAATGTAAATGGGTCCCAATCCCGAACTACCCAAATTTAGATCTGAGTCTATACTCATATTATAGAATGAATATGTTGATGATCTTTATCCAGCATCCATGGCTGAATGGTTAAAGCGCCCAACTCATAATTGGCGAACTCGCGGGTTCAATTCCTGCTGGATGCAGCGGAACTGCACATATCCATTATTGATGGAATGGGAAGAAGTATGAAGAATAACACCAAACAATTGAAGCATACCAAGCCTTTCAATAAAATGAATGAAAGGCTTGGTATGCTTCAATTAAGCAATACACGATAACAATCCATCAGAGTATTATCCACCTATTGAAATAGATTCAACAGCGGCTAGATCCAGAGGAAAGTTGTGAGCATTACGTTCGTGCATAACTTCCATACCTAAACTATGATATATCTGTATAATGAAATTGGTATATGATCCGATATAATAATAGCTACAGGCTTTACGGGAAAAAAAGGAGAAAAGGAGGGGAAAAATTTATGGATGAAGTGAAATATCCAGTACTTACAGAGAAAAGTATTCGTCTATTGGAAAGGAACCAATATACTTTTAACGTCGATTCGCAATCGAACAAAACAAAGATTAAAAATTGGATTGAACATTTCTTCGATGTTAAAGTAATAGCTATGAACAGCTATCGCCTCCCTGAAAAAGGAGGAAAGAGAGGGTCAATGATAGGACATCCAATACGTTGTAAACGTGTGATTATTACACTTAGAACCGGTGATTCTATTCCACTCTTTTCAGAACAATAATATTTCAAATTTGAAACTAAATGGCCATCCGTTCATATAGAATTTTAACTCCGGATACACGCAATAGATCTGTATCAGGTTTCGATGGAAGAGTGCAGTTGGACCCGCAGAAGAAATTGACCTCTGGACAACATCATTGTGGGAAAGGTCGTAATGGAAGAGGAATTATTACTGCAAGACACAGGGGAGGGGGTCACAAGCGTCTGTATCGTCAAATTGATTTTCGACGGAATAAGGAACACATATCAGGAGAAATTGTAACCATAGAATACGACCCTAATAGAAGTGCATACATTTGCAAGGTGCATTACAAGAATGGCGATAAGATGTATATTCTGCATCCCAGAGGGGTCATGATTGGAGATACTATTCTTTCTGGTCCAAAAGCTCCTATATCAATAGGAAATGCCCTACCTCTGAGTGCGGTTTGAATTATTAATTTACGTGATCGGAAGCAACCGATTGGGTTTACAGCGAAACCTATAAATCTATCACTGATCCAACTAGGACACTTTTACGGGACGAACCCCAAAGGGAAACTGAGGATAAATGACAGCAGGTGATTGGATTCAAAAATTGTTCATATCGGATCATTGGTTCCGAAGATATAATAATATGGAGAGGACCTGATTGTTTGTCCGAAGCATGAACAAAATGGGATAGAGGCACCCTCTAAAAAGACAAGTTACTCACATTTGATCTGATGGTCAGAGGCGGATTCGGAGCTGGACAGTGGTAGTAATTCCCAAAATAAAAAGATGGGGAGAGGAAAAAAGTAAAAAGAGAGAGAAGAGAAAAAGATGTTTAATATGCCTCCTACGTTATCCATAACATACGAAAGTATTAGCGTAATTTGATAAAGTCATTCATTCTGAATGCTACATAAAGAATATAAGCCAGATGATGGAATAGAGAGACCTAGGATGTAGAGAATCGGGACATAGAGAATACAATAGATGCTCCTTCTCATCTCGATTATATTTATTCAATATATGTGAATATAATATACATCCAGAAAGCTGTATGCCCTGAGAGAGGCTTGTACAGTTTGGGAAGGGATTTTTATTCATCGGAATAAGAGTCTACTTCAACCAATATGCCCTTAGGCACGGCTATACACAACATAGAAATAACACTTGGAAAGGGTGGACAATTGGCTAGAGCGGCAGGTGCTGTAGCAGAACTGATCGCAAAAGAAGATCGATCGGCCACATTAAGATTACCATCTGGAGAAGTTCGTTTAATATCTGAGAACTGCTCAGCCACAATTGGACAAGTGGGTAATATCACTGCAAACAATAGAAGTTTCGGTAAAGCCGGAGCTAAACGTTGGTTGGGTAAGCGTTCTGAGGTAAGAGGAGTAGCTATGAACCCTGTAGACCATCCTCATGGAGGCGGGGAAGGAAGAACCCCAATTGGCAGGAAAAAACCTGTGACCCCCTGGGGCTATAGTGCACTTGGAAAGAAAAGTCGGAAGAGAAATAGATACAGTGATGCTTCAATCCTTCGTCGACGTGAGTAAGAATGGTTGGATATCCATAAAAAAAAGGAAAGAAAGGTAATTGATCATGGCACGTTCACTGAAAAAAAATCCTTTTGTGGCTAATCATTCATTGAGGAAAATTAAAAATCTAAACATAAAAGAAGAAAAGAAGATAATAGTTACTTGGTCCCGGGCATCTGTCATTGTACCCGCAATGATCGGTCATACAATTGCTGTTCATAATGGGAGGGAACATTTACCCATTTATGTAACAGATCGTATGGTAGACCACAAATTGGGGGAATTTGCACCTACCCTACTTTTTCAGGGACATGCAAGAAACGATAAGAAATCTCGTCGTTAATTGAGAAAGACTTGTCATTCATTAGGGAGGATGGAGTCAATGGGAAATAATAGTCCAGGTCCAGAAATACGAGCTTTGGCGAGAAATATACGTATGTCTGCTCATAAAGCGCGTAGAGTAATTAATCAAATTCGTGGTCGTTCATATGGACAAGCACTTATGATATTGGAACTGATGCCTTATGGGGCCTGTTATCCCATATCACAATTAATTCATTCTGCGGCGGCGAATGCAAATCACAATATGGGTTTGAACAAAGCCAATTTACTCGTTGGTAGAGTCGAAGTGAATGAGGGTGCTGTTTTTAAAAGGATTCAACCTAGAGCTCAGGGACGCGGTTATCCAATAAAGAAACCCACTTGTCATATAACTATTGTATCGGAGGAAATCTCCAGATCGAATGATCCGATTATGTCAATAGAATCCCGAAAAAAAGGATATGTATGGCGCAGAAAATAAATCCACTTGGTTTTAGACTTGGTGTAACTCAAAATGAGCGTTCCCATTGGTTCGCACAACAAAGGAATTATTCCAAAGATCTCCGAGAAGATCAAAAAATACGTACTTGCATTGAAAACTATGTACGAACGCATATAAAGAGCTCCTCGAATTATGGAGGAATTGCACGTGTAGAGATTCGCAGAAAGATCGATTTGATTAAGGTCAAAATCTATATTGGATTTCCCAACTTGTTGTTAATAGAAGGTAGGGGTCAAGGAATTGAAAAATTAAGAAATGATGTACTAAATATGCTCGATTCTGTGGACCGAAAACTTCACATTGCTATAGAAAAAGTTGCGAAACCCTATAGAAAACCTAATATTCTTGCAGAGTATATTGCCCTACAGCTAGAGAAGAGAGTTCCATTCAGAAAAACAATGAAGAAAGCTATTGAACTGGCTGAACGGGAAGAGGTAGAAGGTATTCAGATCCAAATTGCAGGACGTCTCGATGGAAAGGAAATTGCCCGGGTCGAATGGGACAGGGGAGGTAGGGTTCCCCTACAGACAATTCGGGCTAGGATTGATTATTGTTATTATCCGGTTAAAACCATCTATGGAGTTTTAGGGATAAAAATTTGGATTTTAGAAGAGTAGGAATAATTGGTCTTTTTTTTCCAATCTGCCCGATCATGGATCATCAATTCTATCAGATCGAATAGAAATTAGATTTACCATTTTGGAACCGTGCTATGCTTAGTGTGCGACTCGTTGGAATCGAGCTTTTCATTCTTTTCCGAAGTTATGTTATGGAGAACTCGAAATAAGAACGGATTGGTCTCTATAAATAAACTAGAGACAACTCATTGCTTCATATTGCCAAGATCCAATAACTATGGGTAGATACTATCACCTCGTAAATACTTTCTTCCACGAGATAAAAAATGATATGATATTTTGATCTCTCGTGAAGCGAGAAAGGTGTTTGGTAATGCGGAAAAAGAAGAAAAAGGAGAAATATTCTCCCAATATTGTATGGTTCATTAACTACCCTCCAAAAAGCAGTGTGATAAAGCATAAGAATCATCCTGATTCATTCAAGCAAGATTGAAGGAATTCAGTTTATGAAGGAGAAAGAGCTTCGGGTCGATGGAAACTAAGGAAATTGATTCCGTAACAGATGAAAAGAAAGCTCCATTGCGGAGGGAAGACCTGGGCATTTAGATAGAAGCTATGGAACGATGGAACCTATGACTGCATAAGATCATATAGGAATCTTAATCATTCATTGGATAGGATGGCGAAATAAACCAAAAACCAATTAATATCATTGGAGTCTATAGGTAAGTCGACCCCATGGAGCAAATACTGGAAGAGTCAATATTCGCCTGTGAAATTCTTTATTAAGACATTGGATGGAAATGTAAGAGTTATTCGTCCTGTAAATTATATTCTATATACAATATGTGTAATGCATAGATATAGACTCATTTATCTACACATTGATTATTCACGAGGAGCCGGATGAGAAGAAACTTTCATGTCCGGTTCTGGATTAGAGATGGGATCAAAATACTATTAACCATCGACTATAACCCAAAAAGAACAAAATTTCGTAAACAACATAGGGGAAGAATGAAAGGAGTATCTTACCGCGGCAATCGCATTTGTTTCGGTAGATTCGCTCTTCAAGCACTTGAACCCGCTTGGATCACATCTGGGCAGATAGAAGCCGGACGAAGAACGATTAATCGTTATGCCCGTCGTGGCGGAAAAATATGGGTACGTATATTTCCCGACAAACCTATTACAATGAGACCTGCAGAAACACGTATGGGTTCCGGGAAAGGATCTCCTGAATATTGGGTATCTGTCATCAGACCAGGTCGAATACTTTATGAAATGGGCGGAGTATCCGAAACCGTCGCTAGAGCAGCTGCTAGAATAGCTGCATACAAAATGCCTATACGTACTCAATTTGTTACTGCTTAACCCAACCCATCCATACAGAATCAAAGAGTTATTTCTGGTGGAAGAAGATTACTAGTTCGTAAGAACTCTTCCTTTTTTTCATGTTATCTGCCGAGGTAAAAAATATTTTGGAGGAAAAATGATTCAGTCTCAAACTTATTTGAATATAGCGGATAACAGTGGAGCCCGAAAAATAATGTGTATTCGAGTTCTAGGAGCAAGTAATCGTAAATGCGCTCATATAGGTGATGTTATCATTGCTATAATTAAAGAAGCAGTACCTAACATGCCCCTGGAAAAATCGGAAGTAGTTAGAGCCGTAGTTATACGCACCTGTAAAGAATTTGAACGTGACAATGGAATGATGATACGATCTGATGACAATGCAGCCGTTGTCATTGATCAGGAAGGAAATCCAAAAGGAACTCGAGTTTTTGGTCCGGTTGCTCAGGAATTGAGACAATTGAATTTCACGAAAATAGTTTCATTGGCTCCCGAAGTATTATAAGTACTGATAGATCTTGTAAGAATCTTTGACTTAAGGTTCATCAAATGGTACATGGATCAATTAAATTCATTGCACCTCAGGCATATTCCTCAAAGAAGATCGAACATGCCTTTTATATCGAGACCAGGAATTCCTAAGAATTCGTTCGTCATGGGTAACGATACTATTACCAATCTAATTACTTCTATAAGAAACGCTGACATGGTAGAAAAAGGAACGGTTCGAGTAACAGCTACTAATATTACCAAGAACATTGGAAGGATCCTTTTACGAGAAGGTTTTATAGAAGATGTTAGGGAACATCAGGAAGGCCAAAAATCTTTTTTGATATCGACTTCAAAATATCGGAGAAGGAAGAAAAGGACATATATGACCACGTCAAAGCGTACCAGCAAACCTGGTTTGAGAATTTATTCTAATTATCGAGAAATTCCAAAAGTTCTAGGTGGAATGGGGATCGTAATTCTTTCTACTTCCCAAGGAATTTTGACGGATCGAGAAGCTCGACAGAAAAAAATTGGAGGAGAAATTTTATGTTATGTATGGTAATTAATCCAAATGTTGTCCAAAAATATTGATTCTGTAAGATATCCCCATAGTAAGAAAAGTCGGAGCAAGTCGAGACACCATTCATCTTCATCCAAGCACGTTAGTCAAGTTTTTGAATCAAAAGAGGAGGAGATTCGATGAAGAAACAGAATCTGATCCATGCGGAAGGTTTGGTTACTGAATCACTCCCCAACGGTATGTTTCGAGTTCTGACAGATAATGGATGTCAGATTCTGACTCATATTTCGGGTAGGATTCGACGTAATTCCGTACGAATACTACCAGGAGATAGGGTCAAGGTCGAATTAAGTGCTTATGATTTAACCAAAGGACGTATAATATATAGACTTAGCAACAAATCTTCAAAGGATTGAATCACCTTTTGAACATCTGATAGGGATCGAGAATCATAGATGAAACAGACTCTCTGTCTCAGGAAACAAAATGTAATATGAGCAAATTGGAGGGTCACAAATATGAAAATTCGTGCTTCTATTCGTAGAATTTGTGGAAAATGTCGACCAATTCGTAGACGGAAACGAGTTATGATAATTTGTTCTAATCCGAGACATAAGCAAAAACAGGGGTAATCCTCTTCTATATCAATTAACGGATCTAGTGGTAAAATAGATTTCGATATGCATTTTTCGAACTGAACTCATAATGATTAATATGTCAAAAACTATAAAAAGAATTGGTTCACGTAGGAATGAACATCGAGTACTCAAAGGAGTTATTTACGTTCAAGCAAGTTTTAACAATACCATAGTGACTGCTACAGATGTACGGGGACAAGTTCTTTCTTGGTCTTCTGCTGGTGCCTGTGGATTCAAAGGTACAAGGAGAGGTACACCATTTGCTGCCCAGACTGCAGCAGAAAATGTTATTCGTGCATTAATGGATCGGGGTATGGAACGAGTAGAAGTTATGATAAGTGGCCCTGGTCGAGGGAGAGATACAGCATTACGAACCATTCGTAGAAGTGGCATACTATTAAGTTTTGTACGTGACGTAACCCCTATGCCACATAATGGATGTAGACCTCCCAAAAAGAGACGTGTGTAAGAATTGAATGAATTTCAAGAGAAAGAAATGATTTAATGATCTGATCAAATATTCTTGGTATGATTCGAGATGAAATCTCAGTCTCTATTCAGACACTACGATGGAAATGCATCGAATCCAGAGCATACAGTAAGCGTCTTCATTATGGCCGTTTTGCTCTATCCCCGCTACGCAAAGGTCGAGCCGATACAATAGGCATCGCAATGCGAAGAGCTTTACTTGGAGAAGTAGAAGGAACATGTATCACACGTGTAAAATTAGAGAACATAAAACATGAATATTCCGCGATAATAGGTATTGAAGAATCAGTACATGACATTTTGATGAATCTAAAAGAAATTGTACTTAGAAGTGACTCATACGGAATCCGAGAAGCTTCTATTTATATTGTTGGACCCAGAAATGTAACTGCTCAAGATATCATATTACCACCTTCTGTGAAAATAATTGATACTACACAACATATAGCTAGACTTACTAAATCAATTACTTCTGATATCAGATTACAAATTGAAAAAAATCGCGGATATATTATACATAGTCCAAATAATTATCAGGACGGAATTTTTCCTATAGATGCTGTTTTTATGCCTGTTCGCGATGCGAATTATAGTATTCATTCCTATGGGAGCGGAAATGAAATACGAGAAGTCCTTTTCCTGGAAATATGGACGAATGGGGGGTTAACTCCTAGGGAGGCACTTTACGAAGCTTCTCGAAATTTGATCGACTTATTTATTCCCTTCCTGCATGGAGAGGAACAGAACATCGATGGAATGAACAATAAAAAAGGATCTAATATGCTTCCCTTCCCCCTTTCGCACTTATTGACTGATACGGGGGAAACGAAAGAAAAAATTGCATTTCAACTTATTTTCATTGACCAATTAGAGTTACCCCCAAAAATCTATAACTCCCTCAGAAGAGCCAATATACATACATTATTGGACCTCTTAAATTACAGTCGAGAAGATCTAATGAGAATTGAACACTTCGGGAAGGAATCTGTCGAACAGGTATTGGAAGTTCTACAAAAACTTTTTGCAATTGATCCACCCAGGAATTAGTTTCGGGTTCATAAAATGGTTCATTTCATCTCTTCATTTCCTTTCCCCAAGTTCTTTTGGAGAGTCATGAGAATCTTTGACATATCTCTCTTTCGTGGAATATTCGAAAGAAATATCTGACAAGATAGGTATATCTAGGGAGATATAATTTGTCTTAAAGCAACTACTCCCTAGATATATGAATAAAAAAATGAAAATATTTTTATATTCGACAGTTGGATCAAATTGGAAAAGACCTAAAGTTAAAGATTCATCAATAGGCAACGCTGCCCCAATACCCAACCAAAGGGCTACTGCAGTACCGATCAAGGATACTGTTGTAGCTACTGGACGACGAAATGGATTCTGAAATTGATTCACATTCTCTAGAAAAGGCACCGTCAATGATCCCGCGGGTACTGAGCCCATTAAAAGGACACCTAATAATTTGTTAGGTACTGTACGAAGTATTTGGAATACAGGGAAAAAATACCATTCGGGCAATATCTCCAAAGGAGTTGCAAATGGATTTGCTGGTTCACCAATCATTGATGGTTCTAGAACCGCTAAACCTATTGTACATGCAATAGTACCTAAAATTACTACTGGAAAAATATATGAAAGATCATTGGGCCAAGCGGGCTCTCCATAATAATTATGTCCCATACCTTTAGCTAATTTAGCCCTTAATACAGGATCATTTAGGTCAGGTTTCTTTGTTATTGGGATAAGTAGATCTTTATGGATCTATCCCCCGAAAGAACCGGACATGCCAATTTTTATCATCCGGCTCGAACAATAACTGGAGGAAGTATATATCACTTATTTTTCCCGTGATGGAAGACAAATTGGAAAAATAGGAACTAATAATGTCTATGATCATCCATCATTGGTCATTTTATTATTCCAGTTAAATGCTCATGACCCAAGTAAGCTCACAAATTCGATCATGATCGATATGCCTTTTGGACCATCTTAGTCCTTGTAATTTGTGTTTATCACCACGAATAGACCTCAAAAGTTTTTTTGCATACAAGGTATTGACTTGTTATTGATCCGGCCTCTCTCCTTCCTTAGATCCCTTCTTTCACTCCAATAGTTTTCCCATCGAAATGGATGCAAGGGAAATGGATGCATTTTCACACTATGAAAAGGAGAAGTAAAGTCATATAGTCCAATTATTGAATATATGAAAATATTGTCCCATTGTCCGGATCTCACGGAGCCCTTCCTGATTCGGATTCGATCATAGAAAGAATTCTCTTGGAACGGAACAAACTGACCAATGCCTTTCCACCCAGGTGCTAAACTTCCTATTTCTGATAAGGAAATTGGGACAGAGACACATTTTATAAAAAATATTTATGTGGTAGATCGGAGAAAGTATCTGCATGGCCTAATCAATAGTTCAAGTCACACACTCCCATAATCCATCTTCTCCGTCTGAGAATATACTCCAATTATTTGTTTGTATTGGATGAATAATACTCCAAAATCGAAAGGAGAAATCCGAGGACCATATTTTCTATGGATATTTCCATTTTTGAATAAGAAATATTCCTGGCGATGATATATTACTGTCGTTACTCGGAACAATAAGTTATGAATAGTTATTTTCAATCTATCTTTCCTCTCTATAAAGGACCTGGAATACCCTGCTTACGGATCATTAGAAAGTGCATTGGCATAAATACAGCAGTAAGAAGGGGTAATATGAAAGTGTGTAAACTATAAAAACGAGTCAAGGTAGATTGACCCACACTAACACTTCCGCGTAATAATTCTACCAGAGGAGATCCTATTACAGGAATAGCCTCAGGCACACCAGTCACAATTTTCACTGCCCAATAACCAATTTGATCCCAGGGCAAAGAATAACCAGTTACACCGAAAGATACGGTCAACACAGCCAAAATTACACCTGTGACCCAAGTTAATTCACGGGGTTTTTTGAATCCACCTGTGAGATAAACACGGAATACGTGCAGGATCATCATTAGAACCATCATACTTGCCGACCATCGATGAATTGATCGGATTAACCAACCAAAGTTAACTTCGGTCATTAGGTATTGAACAGAGGCAAAAGCTTCTGTAACGGTCGGACGATAGTAAAAAGTCATAGCAAAACCAGTAGCTACTTGTACTAAAAAACAAGTAAGTGTGACCCCCCCTAGACAATAAAATATATTGACATGAGGAGGAACATATTTACTGGCGATATCATCCGCAATCGCCTGAATCTCGAGACGCTCTTCGAACCGATCGTATACTTTATTGAGATAGGTAAACTGAAATTCCCCCTCTAAAAACCGTACATGAGAATTTCCCTTCATACGGCTTGAACAAGAACACGCAAATGTTTTTGGACACGAATAAATAAATTTTGGAAAAGAGATACTTGAGGGTTCGTTGCCTGACCGGCTGGAGAAATGAAGATGATTCGAAACAATCCAGCATTTCTATTAGAAGACTCTATAGTGCCAAAATTAAAAAAAGTGCCAAAATTAAAAAAAAGTGCCAAAATTTCAAGTCGGCTCATCCCTATGATAAATCACTATAGGCCCTTTGAACGATCTTTTACCCTATTCGTGTGATATCAGTTCCCTAGAAAAGAACTAATATAGACGATTTATAGAAATTATCTTGTCGAGATCTCAATAGATGAATCAATCCAAACCTCAGATTTCAATTAGACCCCGATGATTTTATCAAATCCCCAAAAGGTTCTCTGGGTAATAACCTTTTCATTTTCGCTCATTCGACGAAATATGCTAACTAAGAGAAATCAGATACTATATCATTCTTTGGTCATAATCAGCATAATTATGAGAGGGGATAGATCCTTCGATTTATTATAGGAAATACCTCTTTCAATTTCTTTATTGGAAGTCTGGTGACGAGGAAATGATAGGTACAAACCATAGTTCAGATCTTCCCGGAACATATCTATGATAGACCTCGTGCTCTAGAGATTCCATATTCTAGAAATGAAATATCCAACGAGGTAGGACCATCTTGATGAAGATAACAGATCGGTCTTCTGTACTATAAATATGGATCGATTTCAACAAGTCGCACACCCATATTCCAAAAATCCTTAGAGAAAAGTAATTACACGATCAAACTATTGGAACAAGATAAGCTAAAAACTCAAAGCCACTATTTGGTCTGGGTTTGAATCCCTCAGTTCTTCTTTTTTTTCTTCAAGAGCTCACCAGGTGAATTTTGGAGTTCCTCAGCCCCAACTAACCGGAATCCCATCCAATAAAACGGAAGAATTATAAATCTCCAAGATAATAGATAGGAATACTGCAAATAGAGCCATTGCAAAACCCATAAGAGGAGTAGTTCCCCATCCAGGAGCTACTTTACCATATTCTGAATTAAGCGGTTTTAAGGTCGTTCCTACAAGGGTTTCTTTTGGCGTGGTTTTGGAAGTATCATCAATGGTCTGTGTAGCCATAGAAACTATTGTATTGGTTGAGATCTGTTAACTTTGTTATTATATGGTAAACATACCATGATATTGGGATCACCTAATAATGGAAACTGCAACCTTAGTCACCATCTCCATATCTTGTTTACTTGTAAGCTTTACTGGTTATGCCCTATACACCGCCTTTGGGCAACCCTCTAAACAACTTAGGGATCCTTTTGAGGATCACGAGGACTAATTGAAAGAATGACCTTCCCTATAGGGAAGGTCATTCTTTCTTTGATGGGAGAGAAAGAATGACGATTTGGAGAAGCAAAATTATTTTCCCCCTTTAGTCGGAAGTTTGGGTGGTTCTCGGAAGAAAATAGCGAAAAAGATTATCCCTAGGGTCGATACCAACAGGAATGTATAAACCAATGCTTCCATAGATTTGATTTGATCGTAATTTACAATTATGGAGATAGCTTTCGTACTAATATTTATTAGAGAAGAGATAGGAGCAATATCATACCACTTGTCTTTTAGTAGTTGGATCTCCCAGTTTTTGGAATGCTCCAAATTCTATTCGAGCATCCAGATCCGAGTCGATACCAGCAAAAACATCTCTGAATAAGGTCCTAGAACCATGCCAAATGTGTCCAGAAAAGAAAAGGAGAGCAAATGTAGCATGTCCAAAAGTAAACCAACCCCTTGGACTACTACGAAAAACACCATCAGATTTTAGAGTAGCACGATCTAATTCAAAAATTTCACCTAATTGAGCACGTCTAGCGTATTTTTTCACTATAGCAGGATCACCAAAACTGACCCTGTCAAGTCCACCACCATAGAACTCAACAGTTACACCTACTTGTTCAACACTATACTTTGATTCTGCCCTCCTAAAAGGAACATCGGCTTTCACAATTCCTTCTTTGTCCACCAGAACTACTGGAAATGTTTCGAAAAAGGTAGGCATACGACGTACAAAAAGCTCATTTCCCTCCTTATCTTTGAAGATAGGGTGTCCTAACCAACCAACAGCTATTCCATCTCCATTGTCCATTGCACCTGCTCTGAATAACCCCCCCTTAGCTGGATTATTACCAATGTAATCATAAAAAGCGAGTTTCTCGGGAATTTTGGACCAAGCTTCTGATAGGCTTAAATTTTCGGCCAGACCGGCACGAACTCGTCGATCTATTTCTTGTTGGAAGTATCCCTGATCCCACTGGTAACGAGTGGGACCGAATAATTCGACCGGAGTAGTTGCGGAGCCATACCACATGGTCCCAGCAACAATGAAAGCTGCAAAAAACACAGCAGCAATACTGCTGGATAGGACCGTTTCAATATTCCCCATGCGTAATCCTACGTATAAACGTTGGGGAGGACGAACACTGAGATGGAATAGACCTGCTAATATACCCAAAATACCCGCTGCTATATGATGAGAAGCTATTCCTCCTGGAACAAAAGGATCAAAACCTTCAGCTCCCCATGCTGGATCCACTGGTTGTATTTTTCCAGTTAGTCCATAAGGATCAGACACCCATATCCCAGGACCATACAAACCCGTTACATGAAATGCTCCAAATCCGAAACAAGCTACTCCTGAGAGGAATAAATGAATTCCAAATACTTTTGGCAAATCTAAACAACGTTTTCCCGTACGTTCATCACAGAATATGTCCAGATCCCAATATACCCAATGCCAGATAGCTGCCAAAAAGCACAGGCCAGAAAACATGATATGTGCCCCGGCCACACCTTCATAACTCCAAATACCGGGATTAATTACAGTTTCTCCGGTGATGTTCCATCCACTCCATGAATCCTTTATTCCCAAACGAGTCATAAAAGGTATAACGAACATACCTTGTCTCCACATTGGATCAAGAACAGGATCGGATGGATCAAAAACTGCTAATTCGTACAGAGTCATTGAACCAGCCCAACCAGCAACTAGAGCTGTATGCATTATATGTACAGAAATTAACCGTCCAGGATCATTCAATACGACGGTATGAACGCGATACCAAGGCAAACCCATGCAAACACCCCTTTATCGGAAAAAGTAGACACTATGTAACTTTCTCACATTGGATTGGAAGAGATCATGTTATCGAGCTAGACCCGGATCATCTCGAAAGTGAACATCTATTCACTTGGACATTGCTAATGATGGAACAGGTTTGAAACCATTTTGTTCATACATAATAGCAGGGAGAGGCAAAGATATTTTATCGTTTGTATGTACCAATACACAATGTAGGGATTGGTCCCATTTATATTGATAAAAAAAGAGGAAAGAAACGAGATCTTCTAATCCTTCCATTCGTTCATGAACGATACCTTTGCAATTTATGGACTAAGTCAGATATAAATTTTGATTAAAAATAGCATTTTTCTACTAAACAGTAATACTTTACTGCGGGAAAAAATAAAATACTGAGCATAGTTCAAATGCTCAGTCAAAATGATAACTTTATCATTTTGTGCTATGCAATGAAAAAAAAGGTCAAAATAGGAAGTATCTAGGTTAATAGGTCTTTTCCGTTCCGTAGAAAGATTCGGGGTTATTCGTTTTTAGGATCAATAGTGGACGAACGGAGAGAGAGGGATTCGAACCCTCGGTACGGATGATCCGTACTACGGATTAGCAATCCGCCGCTTTGGTCCGCTCAGCCATCTCTCCAAGATGGAAGAGTTCATGTATAACAAAATGAATGGTGGAGTAAAGGTGTATACCATAGTATGTACAGATTGTATCGGCAATATAATGAATATTGCAATTATTCAGTTGGATAAAGAACAATCCAGTCAATCGTATTGTTCATTTCGTTAAAAATAGTTCTGTATGACTGATTTTTTCTGCTTTTCTTGGCCTGGCCATCGGCCAGGCCAAGAAAAGCAGAAAAAATCAGTCATACAGTGCTTGACCTAATTTGATAGCTAGAAAAACTGCTGTAAAAGCAAGAAAAGAAGCTATCAAAAATTGGAATTCTATTGCCATATCTTCATTCCCTCCCCAATCAGTTTGATTAAATGCGTTACATGGATTAGTCCATTTATTTATCTCCAGTATCCAATTTTATTATCTAGATATTGAAGGGTTCTCTATCTATTTAGGGTTCTCTATCTATTTTATGTATTATTGTAAATATATCAGTTGCTCAACGCCATAGGTTCCTGATCGAACCTACACCAATGGGTAGGAGTCCGAAGAAGACAAAATAGAAGAAAAGTGATTGATCCCGACAACATTTTATTCATACATTCAGTCAATGGAGGGTGAAAGAAAACCAAATGGATCTAGAAGTTATTGCGCAGCTCACTGTTCTGACTCTGATGGTTGTATTTGGCCCTTCAGTTATAGATAGATAGAGCTTTGGATGGATCAGAGATCCATGTAAAATATCCTTTAACTATTTAAGTTGATAATGTAACGAATAAAACCCACCTGTATCACTAAACTATACACGCCACAATCCCATTGACGGATATTCCGTCACTTCTTTCCTTCCACATTTGAATCCAAATTCCGGAATTCCTTTCTTCTCTCTCTTCTATTTCCGAGAGAGAAGAAAGGATTCTATCCATTCTAGTTTTAGAAATTCTAGGTTGTTCTTTCCCTTTATCAAGGAATTTTTTTTGCTCAACTCCTCTAATCTTCTAATTGAATTCTTTCTAATTTATTTTAGAAAGATCTTCCTCTTACAGGAAGAAAAAGAGCCATAAACTGGAATGGCTCCATATTCTTAGCTCTCAATCTTTGTTGATCTCTTATAGTAATCACATCTTGAGGTTTGCAAGGGTAACTTGGTATATCTACCATATGGTCATTGACCCGGATATGTCCATGATTCACTAATTGTCTAGCTCCGGGAATAGTGGGAGCCATACCCAATCGAAAAAGAATATTATCCAAACACATTTCAAGTAATTGCAATAGGACCTGACCCGTTGAGCCTTTGGCTCTTCTAGCAATACGAACATATTTCAGCAAATGATCTCAGGCATAACTTGTCTCCATTCGCTTCGTATCAGCTCAGCCCGGAGTTTCCAGTATAGGGATCCTTACCCTACGAGCTACTATAATGTTCTCAACTTGATATCTATAAAGATAGATGGATCATCCATATCCAATTAATTTGTTGTCCATCTACCATAGTAAACTCACTCATTCATATATGATGAGGGGGCCCTTTTAACTCAGCGGTAGAGTAACGCCATGGTAAGGCGTAAGTCATCGGTTCAAGTCCGATAAAGGGCTCATGTTTCCCACGAAGAAAGAGGGCTCGGGTGTCCATTTATATTACATAGATAGAAATATTTTCACCGAAATATGAAAATGACAACGAATCGGATCCAGTCCGATTTTTTTTATCTTCTTTTATGGGCGAACGACGGGAATTGAACCCGCGCGTGGTGGATTCACAATCCACTGCCTTGGTCCACTTGGCTACGTCCGCCCCGGAAAAAACCAATTTATCTATCTACAGTCATTTCTTCCAAGAATAAAAAATGAGCTAACGTTTGTTCTTATGTGGGTCGGTGACCTCTGATAGGGGATCAAAGCAAGATCGATGACTAACTCTCAACTCTCGCACAAGTTGTATGGCTTATTATCAAATATGTGATAAATATGAAGTATTTCGTATTTATCCCGGAGAAATATCCCGATCCCATCTTCCCTCCGTTCTTTTTAACGTGAAAGAAGAATATTTCTTCTTTCGTATCGATCCTTTGTCTATTCACTCATGGGCGATAATTATTGTTTTTCCCTATCAGATTTTAGTTTTCAACTAACACAGTTTTGCAGATTGGTTCGGTAGATCCCACGTTATTCGAGTTGTAACGAACGGGCCATAACCATTAAAATGGTTCGGTGTAAATGGAATAGATCGAGATCTATCTCGAGATTTATTGTATGTTTTATCTTGATACTAAGATCTTGTCCATTTGAACAACTCTGGGCAGGGTATTTGATCGGAGAGTCGTTGTTTAAAATGATCAAGGTTGTGGCTGTGTCGACAAGTTCGACCCTATTCGCTTATCATATATTCAGATTCGATGAATCTAGACCATTTGAACTTGTATCCTTCCTTCTCGTATTAGAAGGTATAGGGTTTTCCAATCTGGAAAATTTTGTTATCTTACATGCACGGTTAGGATACAATCAAGTTCTTTGTTATATTATTATGCAGGTTATGGGACAAAGATACAAATTTAAAGGCTCATCTACCGACGGAGATAGTGAACATTTGATGAATCAAATATAAATTTGATTGTTGTCTTTCAGTTAATTCGTTTGAAAGTTTAGGTCAAGCGAACGAACAGAATTGGTAGGCGTCAATCGATCCGTGGAACGTATCAAATCTTTCACGTATAAGTTCGTTATGAGATGAGCCCACTCATCTCACAATGATATAAAATAATTTCGGACAGATCTATTGCCGAGTAGATATCTATTTGTAACGGGGCAGAAAGCAGCTTATTTTGGGTCGCTGTCCACATAATTTCTGGACAAGGGGTAATAGTTTCTTTCGTCCCAACCCAACAGACTTCTTTATTCTATTGTTTGTTCCAGAACGCATTCCATGAAATATGTGTATTCTATAAAATAGTGGGGTAGATTCAAGCAAACGTTGGTCCAGATGTAGATCTAATATGCATAGCCGGTAGATTGCATTTTTGTGATATGTTACCAGAACGGAACTAGAAGCAAGGAAGAGTGTTTGTCCCAATATGAAAATATTGGGTCTCAAAAACCATGTGATGATCTTAGGTGAAGAAAGAGAACGAACCAAAGGTTCGCCTTTAGCTAGGATGGATCAACTCCAGAGAATTTATCTGCCCAGGATATTTGGAATATCCGTCGTACTTGCCACTTCTATGGTTCAAAAATAGGCTCGATTTACCGCACATAACTTATTGTAGAGAATCCTAGTTGATCAAGATCTTCGCCCCGATATTTAGCAAAGGGATAGATACATCCGGGATTTTCGATTGAACGGAAATTTTGTTCAACCCCAACGGAATGCGTTGCGTTTGGATGGAGCTAAAAGTCACATGTCCGATCGATACTTTGACTGCTCTATGGATTGCTTGGAACATATGATATTCGAGAGAACTCTCGAATTTTTCGAAGAACTAGCGATAAAAAAAAAATAAAATAGTTTATAGGTTTGATCATCTGGTATCGGATCAATCTCGATCGATCCAAAATACTAATATGCCTGCTCTGGTCCAACGTTCCCATCCATCCATCCATCGATCTCGATAAGGACATGAGATTGATATGATCTGAAAGACTTTTCAAGGCCAAGTCATAGGGACGGACTATGAGGGGATATATATAAATAGTATCACTTAGTGGAATGTATAGGGCTATACGGGCTCGAACCGTAGACCTTCTCGGTAGAACAGATCAAAGTTCTTATTATCAAAATAATTTGAACTGTTCCAAGAACCCAACATGCATTTTCTCGCATTGGGCTCTTTCATTAACTGATGGAAAGATCGGTTAGTCTGCCATTCTCCTCTTTCCGGTAAGATACTAATATGGCTCCGTGTGCTCCAAATTCTTACCCTTCGGAAGCAATCCCAAAGTTATTCAAAAGGTTTCTTTGACGTAGGTCTGCCTTGCTCGGGCATAGATTGACTCAAATAGAGTCTCTTCTATCGCTCCAAAAGTAAAATATGACACTTCATACACCTAAAAGTTCATAGAGCGAAAAGAATCTATTTTGAGGTCCCCGTATTATACTCATTATGCCTGGCATTGAACGGAGCTGGGATTGACCATATCAATTAGATCCATAATTCGAATCAGATCGAACTTCATCTTTGTCATGCTATTGTTCCCCAGAGAAACAAATTTATAGAGTAAGACTATTTCACATAGAATCTATTTCGTGGATCGGACGAATCGATAAACTCTCCCGAAAACCATTGGCGCACGTGTAAACGAGGTGCTCTACCTTGCTGAGCTATAGCCCTTCCTTGCCAGTCTTGGTGATACACTACTATACTAACCAGATGGATCACTTTATGTCAAGGTAGATATTTCATGATCCAATACTATGATCCAATACTATGATCCAATACGTTCCAATAAGTTCGATCTGTGCCAGGGACACATACATTGTCTATACATTTAATTCGATTTCGATTTAGAATCGTTTATAAATCCAACTCTACCTATGAGAATAAATGACCCACTTAACTCAGTGGTTAGAGTATCGCTTTCATACGGCGAGAGTCATTGGTTCAAATCCAATAGTAGGTAAACTTATTAGATGCCATCGAGTTTTCAATGGTATCTAATAAGTTTTACTCCACGTGTTTGGATCGAGGCGGAACATTGAATCATTTTTCAGATCATTATAGAAAATGTTAATTAGAGACGGGGGGGCTAGCATTGATAGCCTCTAATCGTGTTCTAGCCCTTTTCAGAGCTACATCAGCCTCAATTGCTTGTCTTTTGCCTTCGGCTCGAGCTAAGTCAGCTTTAGCTATTCGAAAATTTTCCTGGGCTTCTTGGGGATCGATGTCAACATCTCTCTCTGCATTATTTACCAATATAGTGATTCTATCACTGTCTATCTTGGCGAAACCGCCCATCATAGCCATAGTGGACCACTGCCCATTGAGACGTATTTTCATAACTCCTATATCTACAGCTGCCACAAGTGAAGCATGATTGGGTAATACGCCAATTTGACCACTATTAGTAGATAGAATTATTTCTTTAACTTCTGAATCCCAAATGACTCGATTAGGAGACAGTACACGAAGATTTAGGGTCATTTTCAGAATTAACTTTCCATGTTGGAGTTTATAGCCTTCGCGGTAGCTTCATCAATATTACCCACCAAATAAAAAGACTGTTCGATAATACCATCTAATTCTCCAGAAAGGATCATTTGAAAACCTCTAATTGTTTCCATGAGACCCACATATTTGCCCGGGGAACCTGTGAATACCTCTGCTACGAAAAAGGGTTGTGATAGGAAACGTTCAATTTTTCTTGCTCTTGCCACGATTAAACGATCTTCCTCTGATAATTCATCCAGTCCAGGAATAGCTATAATGTCTTGAAGTTCCTTATAACGTTGTAAAGTTTGCTTAACCCCTTGTGCAGTTTCGTAATGTTCTTCGCCTACGATCCAAGGTTGGAGCATAGTCGATGTTGAATCTAAAGGATCCACTGCTGGATAGATACCCTTCGCAGCTAATCCTCTCGATAGTACGGTAGTAGCATCTGAATGTGCAAATGTCGTAGCAGGAGCAGGGTCGGTCAAGTCGTCAGCAGGTACATAAACTGCTTGAATCGAGGTTATGGATCCCTTTTTTGTGGAAGTAATTCTCTCTTGCAAAGAACCCATTTCCGTGCTAAGAGTTGGCTGATAACCCACGGCGGAAGGCATTCTGCCTAATAGGGCGGATACCTCTGATCCCGCTTGGACAAAACGGAAGATGTTATCAATAAATAATAGTACGTCTTGCTCATTGACATCTCGGAAATATTCGGCCATGGTTAGAGCAGTTAAACCGACTCTCATGCGAGCTCCCGGTGGTTCATTCATCTGACCATAGACCAGAGCCACTTTTGATTCTGATATTTTTTGTTCATCAATTACTCCCGATTCTTTCATTTCCATGTAAAGATCATTCCCTTCACGGGTACGTTCTCCTACTCCTCCAAATACAGATACCCCTCCATGAGCCTTAGCAATGTTGTTGATCAACTCCATAATGAGTACTGTTTTACCCACTCCAGCTCCTCCAAATAAACCAATTTTTCCCCCACGGCGGTAAGGAGCCAAAAGATCTACTACTTTAATGCCTGTTTCGAAGATGGATAATTTTGTATCCAACTCTGTAAAGGCGGGAGCAGGTCTATGAATAGCAGATGTTATGCCAGCATCCACAGGACCCAAATTATCGACAGGTTCTCCAAGAACATTGAAAATTCGTCCGAGAGTAGCTCCACCAACTGGAACACTTAGAGGAGCTCCCGTGTCAATCACTCTCATTCCTCTCGTCAAACCATCTGTAGCACTCATAGCTACAGCTCTAACCTTATGATTTCCTAATAATTGTTGTACCTCACAAGTAACCTGAATTTCTTGACCGGCTGTACCTTGACCCTTAACTGTCAATGAATTGTAAATATTAGGCATATTACCTGGAGGAAAAGAGACATCCAGTACTGGGCCAATGATTTGAGCAATACGTCCCACATTTTTTTCTACACGTGCGGAAACCCCAAGAACAAGAGGATTTTTTCTCATACAAAAATGGAAATTATTTTCATGAATAATATATAAATATGATTTTGCCAATATCATCAATAAAAAAAAATGTTCCATATTGGGTCGATCAGACCAGTAAATAAGAAATGGAAGTTACCACCTTGGTAAAATCCAACTTTATTGAAAAGTTTAAATTCATCCATATTTGGAATATGAAGTAGGTAGATGGATATGAATAAGGATCATGAGGAAGTCTTCGATTTATCTATAACTAGAACCAATTTCTCCATAACTAAAACCGAAAATACTTCAAAATTATGTCCAGATCATCTGTGAAATATGAAACTTGATATTCATGACCTTTCTCTCATTGATCATTATCTCTTCTCTTCATACGCACATCTGTATATGTATTTTCGGACAATTCGCACCATTATGGTCAAAGGTCAATTCGGTTCCTTGATTTCATTCATGAACTAGTTTAACCACTGAAAGGTTCTCGGGTCAATCCATGGAGGAAGAACTTCAAGAGCAAAGATTGGGTTGCGTCATACATAAAGAACATTATACAATGAGAGTGTATCTAGCACCCCAATAACGGACGACTTTTTGTAGGATATTTCTTTCAAAATTGATTGTTTACGTTCGGTCCATGTCGAGCAGACCTCGTCCTTGCGAGAAATCATTATTAATAAAGGAGGGACTTATGTCACCAAAAACAGAGACTAAAGCTAGTGTCGGATTCAAAGCTGGTGTTAAAGATTACAGATTAACTTATTATACTCCTGAATATCAGACCAAGGATACAGATATCTTGGCAGCATTCCGAGTAACTCCTCAACCCGGGGTGCCACCTGAAGAAGCGGGAGCAGCAGTAGCTGCTGAATCTTCCACCGGTACATGGACCACTGTTTGGACCGATGGACTTACTAGTCTCGATCGTTACAAGGGGCGATGCTATGATATCGAGCCCGTTCCTGGAGAGGAGACTCAATTTATTGCCTATGTAGCTTACCCCTTAGACCTTTTCGAAGAAGGTTCTGTTACTAACTTGTTCACTTCCATTGTAGGTAATGTATTTGGATTCAAGGCCCTACGGGCTCTACGTTTGGAAGATTTGCGGATTCCCCCTGCTTATTCCAAAACTTTTCAGGGTCCACCTCATGGTATCCAGGTTGAAAGAGATAAATTGAACAAATATGGTCGTCCTTTATTGGGATGTACTATCAAACCAAAATTGGGTCTATCAGCCAAAAACTATGGTAGAGCAGTTTACGAATGTCTCCGTGGTGGACTCGATTTTACTAAGGATGATGAGAACGTAAATTCCCAACCATTCATGCGCTGGAGAGATCGTTTTGTCTTTTGTGCGGAAGCAATTTATAAGGCTCAGGCTGAGACGGGTGAAATTAAGGGACATTATTTGAATGCTACTGCAGGTACATGTGAAGAAATGATGAAAAGGGCAATATTTGCAAGAGAATTGGGAGTTCCTATCGTTATGCATGACTATCTGACGGGAGGTTTTACCGCAAATACTTCTTTGGCTCATTATTGCCGAGACAACGGCCTACTTCTTCACATTCACCGCGCGATGCATGCAGTTATTGACAGACAAAGAATTCATGGTATGCATTTCCGGGTACTGGCTAAAGCATTGCGTATGTCCGGTGGAGATCATATTCACGCCGGTACTGTAGTAGGTAAACTTGAAGGGGAACGAGACGTAACTTTAGGGTTTGTTGATCTACTGCGTGATGATTTTATCGAAAAAGATCGAAGTCGTGGTATTTACTTCACTCAAGATTGGGTATCTATGCCAGGTGTTCTGCCCGTAGCTTCAGGAGGTATTCACGTTTGGCATATGCCTGCTCTGACCGAGATCTTTGGGGATGATTCCGTACTACAGTTTGGTGGGGGAACTTTGGGACATCCTTGGGGAAATGCACCTGGTGCAGTAGCTAATCGGGTTGCTCTAGAAGCTTGTGTACAAGCTCGTAATGAAGGACGTGATCTTGCTCGTGAAGGTAATGAAGTGATCCGTGAAGCTTCTAAATGGAGTCCTGAACTAGCTGCTGCTTGTGAAATATGGAAGGAGATCAAATTTGAATTTGATGCGATTGATGTCTTGTAATCCAGTGACTTTCGTTCTACCAATCGGACTCGGCCCAATCTTTTACTACTACCCCAAATATTAGTCCAAATCGTAAGCGGAGATATGGGATTTCAGATATCAATATATGGAAATTCCCTATTTTTATATCTATATAAAAATATCTATGTAGATATTGATATATAGATATTTCCAAGGTTAAATAACTCTGTTTGAGATATTTAACCTTGGAAATTTTTTTGGGTCAAGCATTCGATAACGAATCCTATTCATCCTTTACAATGATCTTATAGATCATTCGATAGGGTTGGTAGCTCAGTGGATCAGAGCTCATGGTTCCGGACCGTGAAGTCAAGGGTTCAAATCCCTTCTAGCCCAAAAGATGTTGTATTTGAAATTAAAATTCCTTTCCATCGCGGTATAGGAGAGAATCTTTCTTTATAATAGAATAAAGTATTCTATCATAATCCCGGATCGATACTTCAGATTCCTAATCAATAATGAATGGAAATGATTTCTCAATGATTCATTCCACTATTGATTAATAATTTTCATCATTGTATTTATACTTATACGACTTCTCTTCATACAAAATAAGATAGGAAAAGTAACAAATTTCACCTTTATATGGAAGGAAAACTCTATGTCTATAAAGGAGTGGTTCGAAGACAAGCGTAAAATAACTGCATTACTAAAAAATTCGGTCGAAAGGGATAGTAAGGATGCCAATGAGACGGAGAAAAACAAGAATAAAAGTATTGATTACGCTAAAATTAAGAAGTTATGGGCTCAATGTGATAATTGCGAGAACTTGCTATATCTCAGATTCTTGAGAGAGAATCAAAGTGTTTGTAAAGAATGTGGATATTATCTGCAAATGAATAGTTCAGATAGAATAGAACTTCCAATTGATCGTGACACTTGGCGTCCTATGGATGAAGACATGTACACTCTAGATGTTCTTCAATTTTATTCTGAGAATGAACCTTCTCATTCTGATAATCTTAATTCTGAGGATGAATCTTATAAGGATCATATCACTTTCTATCAAATAGAGACAGGTTTAACTGATGCTATTCAAACAGGCATAGGTCAATTAAATGGTATTACTATCGCACTCGGAGTTATGGATTTTAAGTTCATGGGAGGTAGTATGGGCTCTGTAGTAGGTGAGAAAATAACCCGTCTGATCGAGCGCGCTACCGCGGAATCTCTTCCATTAATTATTGTGTGTGCTTCCGGAGGAGCACGTATGCAAGAAGGAAGTTTTAGTTTAATGCAAATGGCTAAAATAGCTTCTGCATTATATATTCATCAGAAGGAGAAAAAGTTGTTATATATATCGATTCTGACGTCACCGACAACTGGTGGAGTGACTGCTAGTTTTGGCATGTTGGGAGATATTATTATTGCCGAACCTAAAGCGTACATTGCATTTGCAGGTAAAAGAGTAATTGAACAGACATTAGGTCAGAAAGTGATTGAAGATTTTCAGGTGACTGAGCATTTATTTGGTCATGGTTTATTTGATCTGATCGTTCCACGTAATCTCTTAAAAGGTGTTCTGAGTGAACTATTTTGGTTTTACGTTTTACGGTCTTCCTTGTAAATAAATAAAAAGAAAAAAATGAACGTTGAGTTTCCTTATCAGGAAAAAGGATCAAATTGAGTTCCTTGTAACGGAAGTGACAGTGATACAGTTTCTTATCGCGGCGAAGGAGAGAATTGCTTTTCACCCCCTTCTTATTAATAATTTATGATCCTCGAGCCTATACTAACAATCCATATAGCCAATTCTCCGCTTTCAGAAATCAGATAAATTTTGGTCAGGATTCATGTTCTTCCACTATTTTACTTATATAGTAAAAAAAATAATGGATCTCTATATTGTAATATAGAACTCATTGTTGAACTCATCGAGATCTTATTAAAAAAAAATTGCCCCAACTGGAAATGCTTTTTTAGCATTTTCGGGAGAGACGGGGAAAGGAACAACGAACACTTGCATACATGTATTCTATGAAGAAGGACGAATGGGACCGCTTATTTGGTCCCATCACTTATTTGACCTTATAATTATTCTTTGTAATATGGATAAACATTTCATTGATTAAGTAAGGTACTCGTTCTATGATAATTCCTAACCTACTCCCTAACCTACTCCCTATCCTACCCTCTATTTTGGTGCCTTTAGTCGGCTTATTACTTCCGGCAATTACAATGGTTCTTTCTCATCTGTATATTCAGAATGACGAGATTTTATGAATCTGATCAAATCAGATTTAATAAATGGGTTTAGATCTTTCAATTGCAGAACAGATAGGATATCTATATCTATTTTAGATGATATAAGATAGAACTCTTATAGACACAAAATAGGTATAAATATCCAAATTATATATCCTATCTATATATATACATGAATATGGATATTTATTCATATACATATACAGATAGGATATACACATATGTCAATAAATAGGTATGGGTCAATATGTTAATGTGGTCGGTTTTCTTTTTTCATACGGTATAGATATATATTCCAGGAGATATTTATACTCCACTGATCCAATGTTGTTTCTAAAATTGATAAATTAGGGAAGGACCCATTTGAAATGGATGGTAAGAATGGACAAGAAGACAAACTTGGCTGACTTAACTGAAAATTTATCTATCTATATAGATAGTTCATAAGAGTTTGGGAACCAAAGGATAAAAAAGTTGGCTATTCCCTCAACTTCAATAGGATGGAATTGAATACAATTTTTTATGAATCGTCGATCCAAATGGCTCTGGATAGAACCTATAACAGGGTCTCGAAAAAGAAGTAATTTCTTTTGGGCTTGTATCCTTTTTCTGGGTTCACTAGGATTTTTCCTAGTCGGGATCTCGAGTTATTTTGGTGAGAACCTGATACCCCTATTGTCATCTCAGCAAATACTCTTTGTTCCACAAGGAATTGTAATGTGTTTTTATGGTATTGCAGGTCTGTTCATTAGCTCTTATCTGTGGTGCACAATTTTGTTCAATGTGGGTAGTGGCTATAATAAGTTCGATAAAAAAAAAGGAATTGTATGTCTTTTTCGTTGGGGATTTCCCGGAATAAATCGTCGTATTTTCCCACGATTTCTTATGAAGGATATTCAGATGATCAAAATGGAAATTCAAGAAGGTATTTCCCCTCGTCGTGTTCTTTATATGGAAATAAAGGGCCGACAAGACATTCCTTTAACTCGTACTGGTGATAATGTGAACCTAAGGGAGATCGAACAGAAAGCCGCTGAATCAGCCCGTTTCTTGCGTGTATCCATTGAAGGGTTTTGAAATCGGGGGTGTCTTTATCCTCGACATACATTCAAATGTAAAAACATTTGAATATGGATCGAATCAAGGAACATGAATCAATATCCAATCAGGAAATTTCAATAAATATTCCATTTTCATACAATGAAATTTCAATAAATATTTCATTGTATGAAAATGGAACGATATAGGATCTTTACGAACAATATACTATTTTTATGAAATAGTAAATGATCTCCTTATGCTCCGTCTCACCCATTTTGAACAAACCTTTTACTTTTTTCCCGAGGATATTTTTTTGATCGGGATCAAACAATTACGCAATAGATCAATCTATGGATCCCATACCTCATTCTATCACTCGTACTTTGTCTAGATTTCGGACAGAACTGACAAGTGAATCAGGTTCGTTAGCAATTCACGAATTGGAAGTGTCCGAATATAAAGCATCAGCTTCCCTACGATATCTCGCATGTTTAGTAGTAATGCCTTGGGTAATTCCTATTTCATTACGGAAAGGTTTGGAGCCTTGGGTTACAAATTGGTGGAATACGGTTAAATCTCAGAAAATTTTTGATTATCTCCAGGAACAAAATGCTCTGGGAAGATTTGAGAAAATAGAAGAACTATTCTTGTTAGAAAGAATGGTGGAAGATTCTTTGGGAACACATTCACAATCTCTTCGTATAGAGATTCACAAAGAAACGATCCAATTGGTCGAAATGTACAATGAAGATTGTATCCAGATAATATCACATTTATTAACAAATCTAATAGGTTTTGCTTTTATAAGTGCTTATATCATTCTGGGTAAGAATAAACTCGCTATTTTCAATTCTTGGATCCAAGAATTCTTCTATAGTCTGAGCGATACAATGAAAGCTTTTCTAATTCTTTTAGCAACCGATCTATGTATTGGGTTTCATTCACCCCATGGTTGGGAACTTATTATCGATTCGATCTCCGAAAGTTATGGATTTGCCCATAATGAACGAATCATATCTGGTCTTGTTTCAACTTTTCCAGTCATCTTAGATACGATTTTTAAATATTGGATCTTCCGTCGTTTCAATCGTATATCTCCTTCACTTGTAGTAATTTATCATTCGATGAATGAATAAAGAATAGGTAGGTTTTTTTCTCCGACCGAAACAATTGAAACAGAATAATAAAGTGTTTTCCGTGTTCAGGAATTAGCTATTCCTCCCCTTCATTCTTCTCCTGGTGCGAGACTTCCGATTTCTTCTTTTTAGGTTTGGTTGAATCAATATAGTAGCAGAATTTTTGACAGGTAACTATGATAGCTACCTACTCTCACCCCAAAAATGATTTGGAACCAATAATTGAACCATGCAAAATAGAAATACTTATGAATGGGCGAAAAAGATGACTCGGTTAATTTCCGTCCTGGTCATGATACATATCATAACTCGGACATCCATTTCGAATGCATATCCCATTTTTGCACAGCAGGGTTATGAAAATCCCCGAGAAGCCACTGGACGTATTGTATGTGCCAATTGTCACTTGGCAAAAAAACCTGTGGATATTGAGGTTCCACAGTCCGTGCTTCCCAATACCGTATTTGAAGCAGTTGTTAAGATCCCCTATGATATGCAGATGAAACAAGTTCTTGCTAATGGCAAGAAAGGGGCTTTAAATGTAGGAGCTGTTCTAATTTTACCCGAGGGCTTTGAATTAGCCCCTCCGGATCGTATTTCCCCTGAGATTAGACAAAAGACGGGTAATCTTTATTTTCAGAACTATCGTCCCAATAAAAAAAACATTATTGTAATAGGTCCTGTTCCCGGTCAAAAATATAGTGAACTTGTGTTCCCCATCCTTTCACCAGATCCTTCTACTGATAAAGAAGCTCACTTCCTGAAATATCCCATATATGTGGGTGGCAATAGAGGAAGAGGACAAATTTATCCCGACGGGAGTAAGAGCAACAATACGGTCTATAGTGCTTCAGCAACAGGAAGAGTGAGCAAAATTTTACGTAAAGAAAAGGGTGGATATGAGATAACTATCGATAATACATCAGACGGTGGGCAAGTGGTTGACATTGTACCTCCAGGACCGGAGCTTCTTATTTCAGAAGGCGAATTGATCAAGGTCGATCAGCCATTAACGAATAACCCTAATTTGGGTGGATTTGGTCAAGGAGATGCAGAGATAGTACTTCAAGATCCATTACGTGTTAAAGGTCTTTTATTATTCTTAGCATCTGTCATTCTGGCACAGATATTTTTGGTCCTTAAGAAGAAACAATTTGAGAAAGTTCAATTGGCCGAGATGAATCTTTAGGTCCATAGATTTTTGAACATGAAGTTTACTTATTGATTCAAAAATGAATACCCCTTCGGAGCCTTTTATCCCTCTTCTCCCTTATATATTCTTGATAAAATGTTCATTTAGATATATCTAAATTGGAATAAAATTGAAATAGGGAGTGACTCCATAAGCACTGGAACAGATCAACTTGTTGAACGATCCCCGATATGCTATATCGTGTACTATATACATGCCATTCCCTCCTTTCCTTGTCCAAACGATCCGGAAAATAGAGATAGATCGTAGGGAGGAGAGATGAGGAGAATAACTAAGCAATCTTGGAGAAGATTCCTATTTTCTCTGATCCCATTCTCCTATTTCATTATTCGAAGAACTAATTGGGTTTCCGATCTTGTCCTATTCGTCAATTCCTTCGTAATTTGAAGATTATTTTGTACGTTATACTGAAAATTCCTAAAGAAGGAAGAGCAGACAAGTAAGGGGCAATATCACTCATAAAAAAACCTATAAAACTTTTGATAGGGTTTGTTCCTAATGAGAGAAAATGAATAAAAGGTGTTTTTCCTCCTCTTTTATTTTGTAAGCCAAAAAAATAGAAGAAAAGATTCTATATGCACATTTATATTCTCATAGTTCGGGTTTTTACAAAAACTTCGCATAATCTTCCATCAGAGAAATGAGCAAATATTTAGTACTTAATATTCTCCGTTTTTCTGTTGTTCCTTCGACATATATTGAAATTTGATCGATCCAAATTTTTCTTCCGATCATATAGCGGAAGAATAGATTGACTCATCACTTGACTGAAAGACATTGAATGAAGTAAATGACAGAGTCATTTTATTTGTACGAATCTTCTCTTCTAATTCAGATTAATATAGAAAGAATCTCAAAAAGAGATTTCGATAAGGCCTTACCCTTCAAAGAAGGGTAAGGCCTTATCGATTTTTCACTTTCGCATGTATACTATTTCCCACAGTAAGTGCATTTCCCCTACTATAGGGATGACCCTAATCCGGAATATGAACCATAGAAAAAGACACCCAGTAGACCAATCACGATAATACCAGTTACAGTACCTATCAACCAAAGAGGGATCCTTCCAGTGGTATCGGCCATTTCTCTTACTCCCTTTCACATTTTCTTAAGTGGTCATACTCGAGACATAAACAGTCATAGCATAGATAATTATGCGTATTGGATCTCTTCGAATGGAGTGAGAATATTATCATTGTTCCTAATTGAAAAAATAATTGGAGAATGGAACAGCAAGTACAAAAATTAGTAGCAACCCCCAGTAGAGACTGGTACGATTCAATTCAACATTTTGGTCGTTCGGGTTCGGTTGTGTCATATCTACATACTTCCTCTTCCTTTAGTATAGAGTTTATCGTTGGATGAACTGCATTGCCGATATTGATCCCAAGAAAAAAACTGTAGGGATAGCTAGCCCGTGAACGGCCAACCATCTAACTGTAAAAATTGGATAAGTTCTATCTATAGTCATTAGTGCCTCCTAAAAAGATCTAGTAAATTCATCGAGTTGCTCTAACGGATCGAAACGGCCAGTTACTAATGGAACCTCTTGTCGACTTTCTGTGAAATACTCATTTGGCCGGGGGCTCCCGAACACATCATAAGCCAAACCCGTGCTGACAAATAACCAACCTGCAATGAATAGAGAAGGTATGGTAATGCTATGAATAACCCAGTATCTAATACTAGTAATAATGTCAGCAAAGGAGCGTTCTCCCGTATTCCCAGACATGCTCAGCTCCATATATTATTGTAAAGTCAGTCAAGGGGGAATTGATCCCATGAAAGATAGAGATAAGGAAATGGAAAACTACTGATATCTTCTCCAATCCTTGTTCGATTGTCAATGTTATACCAAGGGTATCTTTAAAGTCTACTGGACCAGTATAGCTAGCTTTCTTCTGACACAGCAATACAATTTTGATGAGTATCGAGAAGGAACGGGATAGAATGATTCTGTTCCTGCCAGCAGTTATTCTATCTCTGTTTGGTCGACTAAATCCCAACAGAAAGAAGAAAGAGAATATTGCATGTTCCGAGGTCCGTCCGGGCGTAAGGAACCCCAACTCCCTCAATCGATGTTGTAACAATAGCATAGACCGTGGAAATTTTCGATTGGAATTAGCTTCTGCATACGGCTTTAGAACCGAAAAAGAGGATGAGTGCCGCGCTTGCAAAGGATATCAATCACTATCAATAAAACTCATCCAGAATATTATTCTTTTATATTCTTCCTTTTTCATTTCGACATGACATTATGCCCGTGTAGATGAACCCAGTAATTCAAATTGCACGGGGATCATTGGTGCTACGCAGATGTATGTTGCTTTTCCAATAGTATCCGGCACAGATGGAGTTATGCCACAGACTTATTATATAGTACCTTGTATTAACGAGTAGGTGTTACTTATTAGATAAAACCAAGTGGATAGTGTAATAGAACCTAGTCAATTTTAGGTATGTGAAATTACAAGTTACTCTTTGCAATAGGTGGAATTTCTGTAATATCGGGCTCTACTCGCTCTAATAATGAATATTGAAAAAACCTAATCCGTCTAGAGGGTCGAATGATTGGATCAATAAGATCGAGAAATGAAAGGACAAACTGGATATTCATATTCTTTCTTACACCTAAACGTGAAATTCACAAAACTTTGGCTATGTCTGTGGAGAGTTTTCTTCCGGTCCAGTCTCTGGACCGATAGCTCTACTGGTAAAAAGATAATACCAGGTGATCCAATCGTACTGATTGAGAATTCATTCACCCTGTAAGAAGATTACATTCGACAATTTGTGAAGGGGTTTGCGGCGGGTGCTATTCATTAGTTGCTCGATGAATGTGGGGATTTCTAGGATAATGAAGAGATTTCTACTATAGATCTCCTCTCATCCATGTTCATTCATACATATCCTATAGTAGATATAGGATCCTGAATTGGTACGAATTGGGACAATTGATCTTTTGTATTCTGATCTCAAGGTTACGAAAATAAAAATTTAGGTAATTGTCTCATGAAGATATGTATAAACCATATTTCATTCAGTCCTTCCACGCCTACTATAATTAGTTATTTCGGTTTATTATTGGCTTCTATCATTTTCACCCTAGTCCTATTCATTAGTTCGAGCAAGATACAACTTATTCAAAATGAAGGAAGGGGAAACCCTCTCAGTTCACTATTTCAATTTCAATAATTTTGTTTATTCCCTCTATATAAATTTCTGATCATTGAGATTCATAGCAAATTAAGGGTACTATCCAGTATAGCTATTATCCCTACTTATTCCGTTGAATAGAAATGATTGAGGCTTTGCCATCCGGAATTGTGTTAGGTCTAATTCCTATAACTTTGGCCGGATTATTCGTAACTGCATATTCACAATACCGACGTGGTGATCAACTGGATATTTGATCCTGGAATATCCTCCAATTTCATTGGCCTCCTACTTTTCCTGGGAGGTCAGATTCCATTGCTCGTTCCAGTTGGAATGAATTATCGATAATTTTGAGGGTTGGATTTGATAGGAACAGAATCACGCTCTGTAGGATTTGAACCTACGGCATCAGGTTTTGGAGACCTACGTTCTACCGAACTGAACTAAGAGCGCTTTCTTTAATATTCGGAGATGAAGGAAAAATACCTTTTGTTGATACTCTTAGAGCAAAACACTTTCGCATCTGATACGATTCAATTATTTTATGTTCCCGTCGAATCGATATCAAATGATCTTTCGTTCCTTTCTTTCCATAGAAAAGAAGGGAAAGGTAGGGATGACAGGATTTGAACCTGCGACATTTTGTACCCAAAACAAACACGCTACCAAGCTGCGCTACATCCCTTCTAATCATTAGACAATGTTATTTTCATTTTATTTTATAGAATTAGAAATATGTTTCCCACATTTTTCCACCTTCATTTATCTTCGGTCTCGTGAGTGAAAAGACTTTATACATGTAGGGTCTATTATCTAGAATATCACTATTCATTATGGTGATGAAACATCTTTTTCCCTTTTCTATAAATAGGACCACAGACCGGATCACATTATATATATTCATCAGTTCCGAGTTTTATCTAGGATTCATAACTATTGATATGGTTGAATCACTTACACATTATGATCAATAAGGAGAATTTACAATGCAAGATCTAAAGACCTATCTTTCCACAGCGCCTGTGTTAGCTATTTTATGCGTCAGTTTTTTAGCCGGCCTATTGATAGAAATCAATCGTTTTTTTCCAGATGCTCTTTTTCTTTCCTTTTTTTAATTTTTTCCTCCCCTTAAAGCCAAGGGAAAAAAGATTGTGCTAGATTGACTTCTCCTACCTCTTGGAGAAATTAGTGCATTCAGCCCCAAAAAGGATCTAAGTTTAGGACTGGAAGGGGGTAGAATTCAAGTAGAAATATCGATCTAAAGATTCTTTCCACATTCAATTTTGTAAGTAAAACTGAAAACTCACTCCTGATCAATCATTTTTTTACTTTCAAATGTTTCACCGTAGGATCTCCGGCTATCAACTTCTATCCCTTTTTCCCTTTTTCTTTTTGAGGTCGAAAAGCAAAACCCAATATTCTAAGTTTATGGCCAAGAGCGGAGATATAAGAGTAACAATTACTTTGGAGTGCACTAGTTGTACCCAAGATAGTGTTTATAAAAGATTCCCGGGGATTTCTAGATATACGACTCGGAAAAATCGACGCAATACACCTATTCGATTGGAATCAAATAAATTTTGTCCCTATTGTTACAAGCATACCATTCATGGAGAGATAAAAAAAAGAGATTAAACGTACTACTCCTACCCATGGATAGGAATAAATCACAGATATAAAAAGAAATGGTATTTCAACAAGATCTTTAATGGAACAATATTTTAAAAAGATTTGGAATAAATAGTATTCAAAAGGTTCATGAAACAAACTATGGATAAACCCAAGCGATCTTTTCGTAGACATTTGAAACCAATTCGCAGACGTTTGAAACCAATTCGTAGACATTTGAAACCAATTCGTAGACATTTGTCACCTATTAGGTCGGGAGATCGGATCGATTATAAAAATATGAGCCTAATTAGTCGATTTATTAGTGAGCAAGGAAAAATATTATCCGGCCGAGTGAATAGATTAACTTCAAAACAACAACGTCTAATGACTAACGCTATTAAACGAGCTCGTATTCTATCTTTGTTACCTTTTCTTTATAATGAAAACTAATTTGATCCATGGGAAATAAGCCTACTCCTTAATCAAATCGGAGCTGGAATATCTGTTCGATAAAGATGCAGATCTTGAGTCTATTGTTGAAAAAGTCAACAGGATTTCATTTTTGGAAAAGAATTGGATTGAATTCTTTTCGTTCATTTCCAATCCAATATGAAAAAACTTTTCAATATTTCGACCTTCCCGGAGGGAATTCTCCGGGAGAATCTGTTCTATCCATTCCATCTTTACCTATTTATTTCATCTATACCTAACCTATTTCATCATACGATAAGTTGTTCAAGATGGTGGAAAAGCAATTACTATCTAATATAGCTATTTGTGCAAGTGTTTTACGATTTGGAAGCAACTGCCTCTTGTACAAATATTGGATGAATCTATTATAAGAAACCCCATTGGCACGAGCTGCTGCATTGATCCGAGTAATCCACAAACGACGAAGATCTCTCTTGCGTTTACCTCTATCTCGGTGGGCGGAAACTAAGGCTCTAGCTTTCCGTTGGTTAGCAGTTCGAAAAAGTTTCGAATGGGCCCCTCGAGAGCCTGATACAAATGCAAGAATTTTTTTCCGACGTTTTCGAGCTATATATCCACGTTTCACTCTGGTCATTGAAGTTTACTCTCATGAATCGCTAATATTTTTCTCGGTTAGTCATTTGTTTTGTTTGGTCCATTGAGAATAACACTGATTCTTCTTATTTAGAAAATAAAAGTTCCAATGGCTTTTGCTACTGCAACCTTCCCAACCATAATTCCCTTTGGATAGGCATCTTCCTGGTAGGCAAGGACTGGGACCTTGTACTGAGAATGGGAAAAAATCATGGGTTTCATCGTTTCTATGGTTCTTTCTCCAACGGTAAGGTCCTCTCTATACGCCGGAGCCTTTTATTCATTTCCGAAATATGAGATGAGTATGTTATCGGTAACTTGTATGGTTTACCATCTCCAGCTCTACTCTTGAATCATTAAGTAATAAATACTCTCATTACAAGATCTATTAATACAGTAACGACATGTAATTCTGGGGTTGGCCAGGTAGCTGACCCTGTTGTTCCGTTCTCGCGGCAATATGAGCATAAACTTTATGCTTCTTCAATTTGCATGATTTCCCCGCTCAATGGATTGATGACCATTCGCTACCAATGAGGAATTGCTTTTCATCCCACATCAAGGTGATTGGATTTGCACCAATGGAAACCATAAATTTCATCCCCGGTAAGGTTAGATGATGGATCTTGATTACAGCGGGAAAATTCTTCTGTTATTCCGTTGTAAGAATTTCCCAGTCTGTTTAAGTTTCTGATCCAAACGAGTCGCACATACACCCTAGCACATACTCCTCTACGCTGAGGACATCCTCGAAGAGCAGGAGATTTTTTTCTATTCTCTATTGGCTGTCTTGCATTTCTAATAAGTTGTTGAATAGTGGGCATTCTAGCTGTATTGTATGCGGAATCAACTGGTTCGGATTGATCCTAACCATACCATATCAGGTGATTATGAAATGAATCACTTTCCCCCCCCTTTTTTTTGAAAAGGAACAAAGAGATCACAGTTTACAGTTTATTATAAAACTAAATGAAAAAGAGGATCTTCCGCTATGAGATCAACCTTCCGCTACGACATCAACAATGCCATAAGCTTGGGCTTCTGTTGCTGACATAAAAACATCTCTGTTCAGGTCCCGTTGAATGACCTCTCCGGGGTGGCCCGTTCTTTCTATATAACATTTGGTTATGTAATCGCGAAGCATCGTTACGTGTTTCGATTCGTTATGAAAATCTGCAGCCGATCCGTCATAATAGGAACTAGCAGGTTGGTGGATCATAACCCTAGCGTGAGGTAATGCTATACGTTTAGGCATTTCTCCCCCGATTAGGATGAAAGATCCCATTGAAGCAGCTACCCCCATGCATATTGTATGTACATCTGGTACTATTGCTTGCATCATATCGAAAAGACCTACCCCTGGTATTACTGATCCACCGGGACAGTTGATAAATGAGAAAATATCTTTATTTGCATCTTCTGCACTCAAATATACCATGAGACCCATGAGTTGATTTGCAATCTCGTGATTGATATCCTGAGCCAAAAAAAGTAATCTCTCTCGATAAAGTCGGTTGTATAAGTCGACCCAAGTTGCATCTTCATCTCCAGGGGCTCGGAAAGGCACTTTTGGAACACCAACGGGCATTTTTTTTAATGGAAAGAAGTGAAGCACTATACTCTAATATGGGAACGTAAAGTATATGAAGTTGTGTAACATATGAACTCTGGATGGATGGTATAGGGGAGGTTTTGAACCTATCTGGAAATAGAGCTTTAGATGGATCAAAGATCCATGTAAAAGCTCCTTCCATTATTCGAGTTGATAATGTAACGAATCACACTTTTACCGCTAAACTATACCCGCCACGATCCGATTGTAACATACGGATCGATCTTTTGTCCAACCAACCCATTTATCTTTTTTTTAGTCTTTTCCGGATAACTTCGATCAGAGAACGATAAGCCCCATTCACTATTAAAATGATTAAAATTATCAAGCATGAAACATTTTGTATAATTTGAGTCCATAAAGTCTTTTTTATCGTAACTGGGCCGATGGATCACAAATAGAGATTCCGGAAATTGCTTTAGAGTTGTTTTAGTTGCAATAAGTAATTTCTGAAGGGACTCCATTTTATCGATAGGCAAGTTTATTGAAAAAAAACTTGAGGAAACCAAGAATTCTGGTCATACTATTGACAACTTCCCGATAACTTTCATATTATAAAGAATAGATTGGTGGCCCCTATCGTCTAGTGGATCAGGACATCTCTCTTTCAAGGAGGCAACGGGGATTCAACTTCCCCTGGGGGTACCATGATCCATTCGTTAGGTATCCTAAATAATTTTCAATTACTGTCTTGTTCCTGGGTCGATGCCCGAGTGGTTAATGAGGACGGACTGTAAATCCGTTGGCAATATGCCTACGCTGGTTCAAATCCAGCTCGACCCAACCAATATCATCAATACCAATCTATCGGTATGGTTATATTCATGCTAATCATGAATGAAAAGATAATTGGTTATTGAACCCCGGCATCGATATCTATTCATATCGTAGATGCCCGATTCCGTATGAATCGATACATTTCAAAAATGAAAGAGAAGATTAAGATATTTAATCGACCTAGCACTCGCATAATCTATATGACCTATCTAGCACCTATCATGGAATAAATATTATCCAATAGTAGGTGAACTGTACTGTATTGGGATTGTAGCTCAATTGGTTAGAGTACCGCCCTGTCAAGACGGAAGTTGCGGGTTCGAGTCCCGTCAGTCCCGATCCATTAGATACATTCACCAGATCGATAATTCAGTTTGGAAAAAGACCCTTCTTTCGAGGATAAAATATAATAATCATATTTTATCTACAAGAAATATTCTTCCCTCACCGAAGAATAAAATTTATCTATCAAAAACATAGGAAGATCAATAGATTTTAGGGTGACACAGAGGTAGTCCTTCTAAGTCAGAATCCCACAGAGATCCCTATAGATAATTCCCAATGATTTTTAGGAGATCTTCCTTCTGTTCTTCCCCAGGAATATTGTTACTATTTCATGCTAATACTTCTTTTTCATGATCGATAGCCAGTGGATTTCTAGACACTCTATTTTATTTCCAAGAATGATCATGTCAGGATCTGGACGGACTAGTCCTTATCATTCCAGGGTCATGGGTGGGCCTCTGGATAAATTCGATATGGGATACTTCTATATCATCACCGAAGCGGGATAGATTCACAATTCCATCTAAATCGTGGAGATCCAAGCAAAATATCTCTCATGTCTGACGAACGTCTTCTGGAGGAGCATAAGGTTCTTATTCGTACGAATCCTATTCTGTCGAAATTATACCAGACATGTGTTGATCGGAACGTTTTCTGATGCACGTAAGTTTTTACTACTAGTCTTATCAAAAGTGATCGTATTAGGTTATACTATTTCCATCGAAGAATTCATTCAATCCATTAGTTAGATTCCGTTACTCGAACCAATTCTATCAATGAAATACATCTATTTCATTGATCTTGAAAGAAAGATTCATTCATCTCTATGAGATCAAAATGAGATCAAAATGAGATCAAATCTCGAGCTATTTTTGAACAAAGTTAAAATAAGGAGATCATGGAAGTAAATACCCTTGCATTTATTGCTGTTCTACTGTTCCTTGCAGTTCCTACTGCTTTTCTACTTATCCCTTACGTCAAAACGGCCAGTGCAAGCAGTGGAAGCAATTGATTTTGATGAAAATCAATTGATTGCTGATCACTAGATAGATCTTTATGATCCAGATCATAAGTATAAAATAGGTTATGAGATCTTTTATATTACAACAATACAGGGTAGGGTGGATCTATTGTATTACAACAATACAGGGTAGGGATTGCTTTTAATTTTTTTTTTTTTTTGAAAAGAAAAAAAGTAGTACAAAAGAATATCTAACCTTTTCTTTTGTACTACTTCTTCTTTTACACCCATATATGGATAAATATATCTTAATGGTACTTATCCATATACGGTAAATGTAGGATGAAGGACCTCGTACCATAAAATAGCGGAGCTGATCACATCACCTTCTTCCTGCTCCTGGAAAAATAGACCCAATGCAGACAGACTTAATTCTGAACGTACTTGCGGATTCTTTAGGATCAAAGTTGAACATATTTTTTCGGTACGAACATCTATATCTAGCACTTTAAATGGTATATGAAAAAGCAAAGGAATCTATGACTTATGTCCCATATTTTTCCGAGAACGGAATTCATATCAGATCCGATCAATTCGGAACCATCCGATAAAACAGGGACTCTTTCTATTCCTACTAAAAAAGAGAAGAGAGATCGTTCTTCAGTGGAAGAAATGAGATTATCGACTCATTCTAGAAAAGAACTAATGAATTCAAACCTGTTGAAGAAAATAAGATTTTTCATAGGAAAATGATAATGATAAGGGATTACGTACATCCCTTACGGGGATAAAGAGGAAATAATTCCATGTAGAGTGTTTCAATTTGGAACGAAGATTCAATATTACTGGATCCTTATGGAACAGAATATATTACCATGCATGATATGGAAGGAACGCAATAATTGATTCTTAAGCATTACCATTATAGCCCACTTCTCCCCCATACTACGAGTGAAAGGGAAAATGTAAAAACTACCATTAAAGCAGCCCAAGTTATACCGACTATATCCATACGGATCATGTTTTCTAAAAAATAATGATTTCATCATCGAGATGATAAGGGAACTATTAACCATAGTGCAAAGTTGAAGTTGAAATGAATGGTCCACCTTTGCATTCTGAACGTTACTGACGTTCGAGCTGATATGAGAGATCAATAAATCCATTTGTTCATTGACCAACAAGTTACTATAACTAACTCGAGGGTCGTACATTCACGACGGAATCGGGATCAAATGTACGTAACTCACTATCTATATTGATAATATGTACCAATATGTCTCCAGAGGTTCTGTAATGGAAATACAGACTTTTCCTTCCATTTACTTACCTCAACAAGGCGACACCCGGATTCGAACTGGGGATGGAGGATTTGCAGTCCTCTGCCTTACCGCTTGGCTATGTCGCCGAGATATGGGAATCCCATGGACAGATCGAATCATTTGTCCTTTCAAGTCATTCGTCCGTCCTTTAAGTATAGTATGAGATGTATGCTAAAGTCAACCATAAAGGAAATGGATCTAATTTGTTCTCCGTCTTTCTTTCGATCTGACTATTTTCATTAGGAAATTTTCTAAGTGAGATTAACATTTAAGAATGGTTTGATTCATTCGTTCATAGCTCCATTTCACGTGGTTGGAAGAAAGTATCAAAGTACCTCTTCCTTATCCTTTTTTTTTTTCAAATTGGAAGTATATCTGGATACGGGTAGAATTTCATGGGATATAGTGAAGACTTAATATACATCCGAATCTTTTTTGTCGGATTGATCCATATAGATCAATCGGGAATAATTGAATATATTTTTCTACAGATGGGAAACTTCCAATGCGATTAGATGAAAATGAGGGAGCGTTTACAATCCCTGAATTTGGTAAGATACAATTTGAAGGATTTTGTCGTTTTATCGATCAGGGCTTGATGGAAGAACTTCATGATTTTCCAAAAATTGAGGATATAGATAAAGAAATTGAATTCAGGCTTTTTGGTAATGAATATGAATTAGCAGAACCTTTCATCAAAGAGAGAGATGCTGTATATCAGTCCCTTACATATTACTCTGAATTATATGTACCAGCAAGATCGATTCGGAGGAATAGTAGGAAGATACAGAAACAAACTGTATTTCTCGGAAATATTCCTTTAATGAATTCCCATGGAACATTTGTAGTAAATGGGATTTACAGAGTCGTGGTTAATCAAATATTAATAAGTCCTGGTATTTATTACCGTTCAGAATTAGACCATAATAGAATTCATTATATATATACTGGCACTCTGATTTCAGATTGGGGAAGAAGATCGAAATTAGAGATCGATGTGAGAGAAAGGATATGGGCTCGTGTAAGCAGAAAACAAAAAATATCTATTCCAGTTCTATTATCAGGTATGGGTTTAAATCTCGAAGAGATTCTGGACAATACTCGCTATCCCGAAAGATTTTTATTTTTATTGAAGAAGGAGAGGGGGGAGCGGGAGGAATATCTATGGTCGAGGGAAAAAGCCATTCTGGAGTTTTATAAAAAACTCCACTGTATAAGTGGCGATTTGGCATTTTCCGAGTCTCTATGTAAAGAATTGCAAGAAAAATTTTTCCGAAAAAGATGTGAATTGGGAAAGATTGGTCGACGAAATCTGAACCAAAAACTGAACCTTGATATACCTGAGAACGAGATTTTTTCATTACCACAAGATGTATTGGCTGCTGTGGATTACCTTATCGGGGTGAAATTTGGAATGGGTACACTCGATGATATAGATCACCTCAGAAATCGACGGATTCGTTCTGTAGCAGATTTATTACAGAATCAATTTAGATTAGCTCTAGGTCGTTTAGAAGATGCAGTTAAAAGAACTATACACAGAGCAACCAAGCGCAGATCAACTCCTCAGAACTTGGTCACTTCAACTCTATTAAAAAACACTTTTCAAGATTTTTTTGGTTCACACCCCTTATCCCAATTTTTGGATCAAACTAATCCATTGACGGAAATAGCTCATGGGCGAAAATTGAGCCATTTAGGCCCTGGGGGCTTAACAGGGCGAACTGCTAGTTTTCGGACACGGGATATTCATCCCAGTTATTATGGGCGTATTTGTCCAATCGATACGTCCGAAGGAATGAATGCTGGACTTGTTGCATCATTATCTATTCATGCAAAGATTGGTGATTGTGGTTCTTTACAAAGTCCATTCTATAAGATCTCCGAGAGATCGAGAGAAGAACATATGGTTTATCTACTACCGGGAGAAGATGAGGATGAATACTATCGGATAGCTACGGGAAATTCTTTGGCGTTAAATCAAGGAATTCAAGAGGAACAAATTACTCCAGCTCGATACCGACAAGAATTTATAGTTATTGCATGGGAACAAATCCATTTCAGAAGTATTTTTCCTTTCCAATATTTTTCCGTTGGAGTTTCCCTTATTCCTTTTCTCGAACATAATGATGCGAATCGCGCTCTAATGGGTTCTAATATGCAGCGTCAAGCAGTTCCACTTTTTCGACCCGAGAAGTGCATTGCCGGAACTGGGTTGGAAGGTCAAGCAGCTCTAGATTCAGGAAGTGTAGCTATAGCTACACAAGAGGGAAGGATCGAGTATATCGATGCTGTAAATATAACTTCATCGGTTAATGGAGACACTGTACGAACAGAATCGGTTATATATCAACGTTCTAATACCAATACTTGTACGCATCAAAAACCTCAAATTCGTCAAGGGGAATGTGTAAAGAAGGGACAAATTCTGGCGGATGGTGCGACTACGGTAGGGGGAGAACTATCTTTGGGAAAAAACGTTTTAGTAGCTTATATGCCATGGGAAGGATACAATTTCGAAGACGCAATACTCATTAGTGAACGTCTGGTATATGAAGATATTTATACCTCTTTCCATATCGTAAGATACAGGATTGAAATCTGTATGACGAGCCAGGGTCCTGAAAGAATCACTAGAGAAATACCTCATTTAGATGCTCATTCACTTCGTCATTTGGACGAAAATGGTCTTGTAATGCTAGGATCTTGGATAGAAACAGGTGATGTTTTGGTAGGTAAATTAACGCCTCAAACAATAGAAGAATCATTATGTACCCCAGAAGGAAGATTATTACAAACCATATTTGGTATTGAGGTATCCACTGCGAGAGAAAATTGTCTCAGAGCACCTATAGGTGGAAGGGGTCGAGTTATCGACGTGAGATGGATCAATAGAGTAGATGATTCCGGTGATAATGCGGAAACAGTCCACGTATATATATCACAAAAACGTAAGATACAAGTGGGTGATAAAGTAGCTGGAAGGCATGGTAATAAAGGTATTATTTCAATAGTTTTGCCCAGACAAGATATGCCCTATTTGCAAAATGGAATACCAGTTGATATGGTATTGAATCCATTAGGGGTACCTTCACGAATGAATGTAGGACAGATCTTTGAATGTTTGCCCGGTTTAGCAGGAAACCCGATGAACAAACATTATAGAATAACCCCTTTTGACGAAAAATACGAGCGAGAAGCTTCGAGAAAACTAGTGTTTCCTGAACTTTACAAAGCTAGTGAGCAAACAGCTAATCCATGGGTATTCGAACCAGATCATCCTGGAAAACATAGATTAATTGATGGAAGAACAGGAGATGTTTTTGAACAACCTGTTACAATAGGAAAAGCTTATATGTCGAAATTGAGTCATCAAGTTGATGAGAAAATACATGCACGTTCGAGTGGACCTTATGCACGGGTTACACAACAACCTCTTAGAGGAAAATCCAAACGAGGGGGGCAACGAATAGGAGAAATGGAAGTTTGGGCTCTAGAAGGTTTTGGTGTTGCTTATATTTTACAAGAGATGCTTACTCTCAAATCTGACCATATTAGAACTCGTAATGAAGTACTTGGTGCCATTATCACTGGAGGGCCAATACCTAAACCTGACACTGCTCCAGAATCTTTCCGATTGCTCATTCGAGAATTACGATCTTTAGCTCTAGAATTGAATCATGCTATTATATCTGAGAAAAACTTTCAGATAGATAGAGAGAAAGTTTGATCACAATAAATTGAGATTTTTTATGATTGACCAGAATAAACATCAACAACTTCGAATTGGATTAGCTTCTCCCGAACAGATTTGTGCTTGGTCCGAAAAAATTTTACCTAATGGTGAGATAGTTGGACAGGTGACTAAACCTTATACTCTACATTATGAAACTAATAAACCAGAAAGAGATGGATCGTTTTGTGAAAGAATCTTTGGACCTATAAAAAGTAGAGTTTGTTCTTGTGGAAATTCTCCAGGGATTGGAAATGAGAAGATAGATGCAAAATTTTGCACACAATGTGGAGTTGAATTCGTTGATTCTCGAATTCGAAGATATCAAATGGGATACATTAAACTGGCATGTCCGGTGGTTCACGTATGGTATTTGAAACGCCTTCCCAGTTATATTGCGAATCTATTAGCTAAAACTCGGAAAGAATTAGAAGGTCCAGTATACTGCGATGTGTGACTTGATCACAAGTTCCGATCATACAGATCCGTAATCAGGAACTGTCATCCTATTAAATCTCATTGGGATGCCTTTAGCTCTGACATGACCCTCCAGAGGAGTAGCATGAAGCTCAGAATTATAAGCATCTTTTCAAGATGCTGAGAAAGAGGAATTAGTCCAGGGTTTAGATATTCTGTATCAAATTGCTCATTGAACTTCGTGAAAACACTTCTTTCAGATAATGGAATTTGAAATTCATTCTCTTTTATTTGGGTTAGCCTGAATAGAGGTATTCCGGACCGAAGATATGGCTATAGGAGTCTATTCATCGCACATATGCTTCGATCAATAGTATTGTAACCATCGAAGTAAAGCAAAGCAAGCAGGAACCTAAAGGATCAAATGGAACGAGATAAAGACAAGTAAATCCCTAATTGAAGGTCTTTCAAGAAGAAAAGGATTGTTCGAAAGGGAGGAGACTGCTCAATAATTCCATATCTATGTTGTAGAATCATAACATAAAGGAATACTCAACTCAATTTCACTTGGAACTTGAGCAGAGAGTAGCGATCTCTCTTCAGAGCGAAAAAGATTTTTTTGCATCTTTTTTTTTTAGTTACTTGAGCCGGATGAGAGGAAACTTTCACGTCCGATCCTGAAGGGGGGGGGAAATCTTAGAATAACCTATCCAAATCTTTTTCTTGCTAGGCCCATAGCTAACAAACCAACTTTATTGAGATCACGGGGTACATTCGATTATGAGATTCAATCCTGGAGAGAGATTATTCCTCATTACCTCTCTGCTCGTCCTTATTACCTCTTTCCTCGGGGTTCTGGAACATTTAAAGAGAGAGAAATAGCTACTGGGGGAGATGCTATTGGGAAACAACTAATGGGTCTGGATCTGCAAATGATTATAGATCGTTCACATATGGAATGGAAGAACTTGGTGGAATTGAAATGGAATAGATTGGAAGAGAACCAAGAATATACTGTGGATAGATGGGAGGATGAAAAAATTAGAAGAAGAAAGGATTTTCTGGTTGGACGCATGAAATTGGCTAAACATTTTCTCCGAACAAATATAGAACCAAAATGGATGGTCTTATGCCTATTACCAGTTCTTCCTCCCGAACCGAGGCCAATCGTTCAATTAGGTGAAGGTGGACTTATTACCTCGTCAGATCTAAATGAACTTTATCGAAGAGTTATCAATCGGAATAATACTCTTACAAATTTATTAACAAAAAGTGGATCTGAGTCATTTGTTATTTATCAAACAAAATTGGTCCAGGAAGCCGTAGATGCACTTCTCGATAATGGTATCTGCAGACGACCAATTAGAGACAGTCATAATAGGCCTTATAAATCGTTCTCAGATGTGATCGAAGGCAAAGAGGGAAGATTTCGTGAAAATTTACTAGGCAAACGAGTTGATTATTCAGGTCGTTCCGTTATTGTGGTGGGTCCCTTTCTATCATTGTACCAATGTGGATTACCCTCAGAAATAGCAATAGAGCTTTTTCAAGCATTTTTAATTCGTAGTCTCATCGGACGACATATTGCTCCCAACCTAAGAGCTGCTAAAAGTATGATTCGAGATAAGGGACCCATTGTATGGGAAGTACTTCAAGAGGTTATGCAAGGACATCCCATATTGTTGAATCGAGCACCTACCTTACACAAATTGGGAATACAAGCGTTTCAACCTATTTTAGTAGAAGGACGTGCCATTCGTTTACATCCATCGGTTTGTGGGGGATTTAATGCAGACTTCGACGGAGATCAGATGGCTGTCCATGTACCTTTATCTCTGGAAGCTAGAGCAGAAGCTCGTTTACTCATGTTTTCTGAGACAAATCTTTTGTCTCCAGCTATCGGGGATCCTATTTCTATACCGACTCAGGATATGCTTCTTGGACTTTATATATCAACGGTCCAAAATAGTCAAGGTATTTATGGGAATAGGTACCATCCGTATCACTCGGAAAATAAACGCTTTTCTTGTAAGAAACCTTCCTTTTATAGTTATGATGATGTGCTCAGAGCTTACCGACAGAAACGAATTGACTTATACAGCCCCTTATGGCTCCGGTGGGGGGAAGTGGATTTACGTATCATTACCTCAGTAAACCAAGAAGCCCCTATCGAAGTTCAATACGAATCTTTGGGTACTTTCCACGAAATCCATGAACATTATCGAATAAGAAAAGGTAGAATGGGAGAAATCCTTAATATATACATTCGAACAACTGTTGGTCGTACTCGTTTCAATCGAGAAATGGAAGAAGCCATACAAGGGTTTGCCTGTTCTGAACACCCAAATAAATCACTACCAGCTCTCAGGATCTAATGTTATTGATCTTATGATTTTTTCATTAGTGCAGATATAGAGATCGAGGAAGCCTTCGAATAACCGGCTTGAACCCATTGCTTAATCCTGCTCATGAAAATATGGAGATTTTTCCTTATGAAGGAACGAACTAGATTGCTCTTTGATAATTTGCCCTTTTATAATAAAGTGATGGATAAAACTGCCATTAAAAAGCTTATTAGCAGATTAATAGATCACTTCGGAATGACATATACATCACATATCTTGGATCAACTCAAGACTTCAGGTTTTCAACAAGCTACTGATACAGCTATTTCATTAGGAATTGATGATCTTTTAACAGCGCCTTCCAAAGGATGGCTCGTCCAAGATGCGGAGCAACAAGGTTATGTTTCGGAGAAACAGAATCATTATGGGAATGTACATGCAGTGGAAAAATTACGTCAATCGATTGAGATATGGTATGCTACCAGTGAATATTTGAGAAAAGAAATGAATCCGAATTTTAGCATGACTGATCCTTTAAATCCAGTACATGTGATGTCCTTCTCAGGAGCTAGGGGAAGTACATCTCAGGTTCACCAATTAGTAGGTATGAGAGGATTAATGTCAGATCCTCAAGGACAAATCATCGATCTACCCATTCGACGGAATTTACGCGAAGGGCTCTCTTTAACGGAATATATTATTTCCTGTTATGGGGCTCGTAAAGGAGTTGTGGATACTGCTGTACGAACAGCAGATGCTGGATACCTCACACGTAGACTCGTTGAAGTAGTTCAACACATTGTAGTACGTAGAACAGATTGTGGCACTATCCAAGGTATTTTCGTAAGTCCCATTCGAGGTCGAGAGAGGGACAGAAATGAAATTGTTGTACGAACACAAATACTGATTGGCCGTGTGCTAGCAGACGATGTATATATAAATAGGAGATGCATTGCCACGCGCAATCAGGATATTGGAGTTGGACTTGCCAATCAATTAATAAACCTTCGAACACAACCAATATATATACGAACCCCCTTTACTTGCAAGAGTATATCTCGGATTTGTCAATTATGTTATGGTCGGAGTACTACTCACAGTCACTTGATTGAATTAGGAGAAGCAGTAGGTATTATTGCGGGACAATCCATTGGAGAACCAGGAACTCAACTAACACTAAGGACTTTTCATACCGGGGGGGTATTTACTGGTGATATTGCAGAACATATACGAGCCCCTTTCAATGGAAAGATTGAATTCAATGAAAATTTGGTTTATCCCACACGTACACGTAATGGACATCCTGCTTATCTATGTCATAATAACTTATCCATTACTATTGATGGTCAGGATCAAGTACAGAACTTAACCATTCCGCCACAAAGTTTGCTTTTGGTTCAGAATGATCAATATGTGGAATCGGAACAGCTTATTGCCGAGGTTCGTGCTAGAACATCTTCCTTCAAGGAAAAAGTTCGCAAAAATATATATTCTGACTTAGAAGGAGAAATGCACTGGAGTACCAATGTGTGTCATGCACCTGAATATGTACAGGGTAATGTTCATCCTATACTCAGGACGGGTTATCTATGGATATTATCGGGAGGTATATACGGATCCCGTGTAGTACCCTTTCCATTTCATAAGTATCAGGATCAAGTATATGTTCAACCTTTTGTTGCCAAACATCAATCACTTTCCGATTCTTACGTGGATCAAGTGGAACATAGATCAGGTGACTCAAATTGCTATGAGAAGGAAGAACAAATCTTCAGTTATTCAGAAACTGAAACTGATCGGACCATATCCAACGAGCATCGAGACTCTATTTATGTCTTTTCCCCTAATAATTACAATATTAAAGGGAAAAAGCAAATGAATCGATTCATCGTCTCGTTGCAGTGTGATAAAGAATGGGAAAAAAGAATAATACCTTGTCCTGATGCGATTCTTAGAATACCCAAAAGTGGTATTCTACAGAGAAATTCCATTTTTGGATATTCTAACGTAGAACATGGAATACCTGATGGGTCGAATATGACAACACCCTTTTCCCTAGATTTATCGAGGGAAGGGGACAACTTGCAGATTAAAATTAGCTATTCTATTTCGTATGAAGATGGTGAACGAATCCAAGTAAGTATTCCATTGGTGCGAACTTGTCTAGGATTTGATTGGGAACAAATAGATTCTATAGAATCTGAGGCTTATGTTTCTCTTATTTCAGTAAGAACAAATAAGATCGTTAACAATATGGTTCAAATTAGCTTGATGAAATACCCCCCTTTTTTCATGGGGAGAAGGGACAATAAAACAAGTTCAAATTTGATGTTCCATAACAATTTGGACCACACTAATCTTTTCTCTTCCAATGGGGCGAGTCAATTAATTAGTAAGCATCAAGGAACTATTTGTTCATTATCTAATGGGAAAGAAGACAGTGGATCTTTTATGGTTCTATCACCATCCGACTATTTTCGAATCGTTCTATTCAATGATTCTAAATGTTATGATACGGGAAATCAATCAAATAGAAAGGATCCTATGAGAAAAATCATTGAATTTTCAGGTCTCTTGGGTAATTTACATAGTATAACCAACCGTTTTCCATCCTCCCATTTTCTAACTTATAAAAAAGTATTATCAAAGAAACATTCCATTTTCCACAATTCTTTCAATACTTTCCAAGTACCTAAATATTATTTCATGGACGAAAATATGATAATTTATCATTTCGATCCGTGCAGGAACATCATTTCCAATCTATTGGGTCCAAATTGGTGCTCTTCCTCATCCGAATCCGAATTCTGCGAAAAAACATTTCCAGTAGTTAGTCTTGGACAATTGATTCCTGAAAGTGTATGGATATCCGAGGATGAACCACTCCCCGAATCTGGTCAAATTATAGCAGTTGATGAGGAATCTTTAGTCATTAGATCAGCTAAACCTTATTTGGCTACTCGAAAAGCGACTGTCCATAGTCATTATGGAGAAATTCTTGACAAAGGAGATACATTGATAACATTGATATATGAAAGGTTCAAATCCAGTGATATAATTCAAGGTCTTCCTAAAGTTGAACAATTGTCAGAAGCCCGTTTGAATAATTCAATATCGATGAATCTGAAAGAAAGTTTTGAAAATTGGACCGGAGATATGACAAGATTTCTTGGAAGTCTTTGGGGGTTATTCATAAGCGCTAGGATAACTATGGAACAAAGTCAGATTCATTTGGTCAATCAGATTCAAAAAGTTTACCGATCCCAAGGGGTACGAATTGGTGATAAGCATATAGAGATTATTGTACGCCAAATGACATCGAAAGTCTTAATTTCAGAAGATGGAACGGCTAATGTTTTTTCACCGGGGGAACTCATTGGATTATCACGAGCACAGAGAATGGATCGTGCTCTGGAAGAGGCAATCTACTATCAAACCATGTTATTAGGAATAACAAGGGCATCTCTGAATACTCAAAGTTTTATATCCGAAGCGAGTTTCCAAGAAACTGCTCGGGTCTTAGCTAAAGCTGCTCTACAAGGTCGTATCGATTGGTTGAAAGGCTTGAAGGAAAATGTTATTCTCGGGGGGATGATACCTGCCGGTACTGGGCAACATATTCACCGTTCAGGGAAACGAAACGGAATAGATCCAAGAATAGGGAATAGGAATCTATTTAGCAACAAAGTGAAGGACATTTTATTTCATCATGACAAAGTAGATTTTTTTTCCTTTCAAGGCAATTCTCACAAATATCACAATATATTAAAACAGCAATTAAAATAGTCTTGAGAAATAGTCTTGAGAAATAGATTTCTTGTTATGTTCATGAATATCTCTTCTATAATAGGAAGAATATCAAATATTCTATGAGTGAGAACGTTTCTATCACGTACTAGACAGACAGGCAATCTTTGAGATGTAATTGATTCCGTTGGAATAATTAGATATTACGATACATTTTATTTCGCTATTTTGGGGAGGAAAGCGAACGATAATGAGCAAAAGATATTGGAACATTGATTTGGAAGAGATGATGGAAGCAAGAGTTCATTTAGGGCATAAAACTAGGAAATGGAACCCTAAGATGGCACCTTACATTTTTACAGAGCGTAAAGATACTCATATTATAAATCTGGCTAAAACTGCTCGTTCTTTATCAGAAGCTTGTGATTTGCTGTTTGATATAGCACGTAGAGGAAGAAAACAATTCCTGATAGTCGGTACGAAATATCAAGCAACTGATTTAGTAGCATCAGCTGCTACAGAAGGTCGATGTCATTATGTAAATAGAAAATGGCTTGGTGGTATGTTAACTAATTGGTCTACTACAGAGACGAGACTTCAGAAGTTCAAGGATTTAAAAAAAGAACAAGATACGGGACGATTCAATCAACTTCCAAAAAAAGAAGCAGCTATGCTCAAGAGACAATTAGACCAATTGCAGAAATATCTAGGTGGGATTAGATATATGACAAGCTTACCCGATATTGCTATAATTACCAATCAACGAGAAGAATCCATTGCTCTTGGGGAATGTAGAACTTTGGGTATTCCGACAATTTGCTTGGTTGATACAGATTGTGATCCAGATCTCGTGGATATCCCAATTCCAGCCAATGATGATGGTATAGCTTCAATCCAATTGATCCTGAACAGATTAACGTCAGCAATTTGCGAAGGAAGGGAATTAAGGTCATTAATAGAAAGTAATAAAAAAAAAATAAAAAAAAGGGGGGGGGAGGACCTGACCTGAGGATTTACTGAGTTGGCTGCTATTCCACCCAAGATCTCGTAAGAGGGAATTTCATTTATTGATTTGGTTGGCTGTTCCAAATTGAAAAATATTCTTAATGGAATACCCTTTTTATTATCTCGTGACATCAAAAATTCTGATGAGAGTGAAATAATTGAGGAATCTCTCATTTGACAAAAATAATTTATTTTATTCTTCAAGTTCATCTTTACAAGGGGGTAATATGGATATGGATATCGTACGATCTCCTATTAGCACACTGAATCATATCTATGAGATATCCGGTGTGGAGGTGGGTCAACATTTTTATTGGCAAATAGGGGGGTTTCAAGTTCATGGACAGGTACTTATAACTTCTTGGGTTGTAATTGCGGTCTTATTAGGTTCAGCTACCATAGCTGTTCGAGATCCACAAACCATTCCTACCGGTGGTCAAAATTTTGTTGAATATATTCTCGAATTTTTTCGGGACTTGACCAGAACTCAGATTGGGGAGGAAGAATATGGTCCCTGGGTTCCCTTTATTGGAACTATGTTTCTATTTATCTTTGTTTCTAACTGGTCAGGTGCTCTTCTTCCTTGGGGAATTCTAAAATTACCTCAGGGGGAATTAGCCGCACCTACAAATGATATTAATACTACGGTTGCTCTAGCTTTACTTACGTCAGTAGCATATTTCTATGCAGGTCTTACAAAGAAGGGGTTAGGTTATTTTGGTAAATATATTCAACCAACCCCAATACTTTTACCAATTAACATCTTAGAAGATTTTACAAAACCTTTATCACTTAGTTTTCGACTTTTTGGAAATATATTAGCTGACGAATTGGTAGTTGCTGTTCTTGTTTCTCCGGTACCTTTAATAGTTCCTATACCTGTAATGTTCCTGGGATTATTTACGAGCGGTATTCAAGCTCTGATCTTTGCAACTCTAGCTGCAGCTTATATAGGTGAATCCATGGAGGGTCATCATTAAATCACTGTCCAATCAGACAGAAGATTTTCTAAGTATCGTACCAACGCATGACTTGATATGTATGGTAGAAGCAAATCAGATTTCTTAGTAAAAAGAGCTTGGTAACAAGATTTAAGATCAGTTAACTACTTCTGTCCATTAGATCTCCAGATAGAGTGGATCCGATTGGTCCATTTGTATAGAAATATGATAATAGGATCGAACAGGTTCACTAATCGGAGTTGTTTGAGTAAAGAATGTACCGGCGTAGAACGATGAAATTTTTGTTCCCATTAAGGGGAGGATTTTTTCGAACGTGTTTACTTTGTATATAGTTCGTTTCATATATTAATCCATTTATATTGATTATAAGCCTTATAGATTATAAGGATTAATATCACATCTATAGATGTGATATATAATGACTTATAGGCTCTTACGCAGTCTATTCTCTCTCCGTGATAAGAATTCATATGTCCAATAAAATGGAATCTTTATTTTGAATATTATGAAGAATAAATCTTTTTATGATGAAATATTTGCATAAGGGATACCCTATTCGTTGATATTATCACTTTGATATCATCAATAAATATTTTTGTTCTTAGTTGTTCGGAAGAAATCGTTCCATAATTTTACCATTGGTGAACACTCAATAGATGAAACTGTCGTATTATCAACTATTTCCCAACCTTAGTAAGAGGAGATTACCATGGATCCCTTAATTTCTGCTGCTTCCGTTATTGCTGCTGGATTATCTGTAGGGCTTGCTTCCATTGGACCTGGCGTTGGCCAGGGCACTGCTGCGGGCCAAGCTGTAGAAGGTATTGCGAGACAACCAGAAGCAGAAGGTAAAATACGAGGTACCTTACTGCTAAGTTTAGCTTTTATGGAAGCTTTAACTATTTATGGACTAGTCGTGGCCCTAGCGCTTCTATTTGCGAATCCCTTTGTTTAATCCTGAAAAAAAGATCCCTACACCTCGTCATTACATTAGTATTTCTCCAATAATTTACTTGTTCAACTGCAGGAGAGGCTGATCTGAATAATTAGCAAATGAATTATTCTTCCTATAACTATACTTCGGTCGGAAAGATTCATGACGCGTGCGGCAGGGAAGGGAGTGGATAGGGCAAGCAAATTCTTTTTATCCTTATAAAAGACCTGGGACTAAGTTAAGTATCCCAAATATTATTATCCAGAACTAGATAGGATCAAATAAGAAAATAACAAAATTCTGTAGAACATATCCTTATCTATGAGGGGAGAGCGTATGAAAAATGTAATTGATCCTTTCATTTCCTTGATTTATTGGCCTTCCGCTGGGGGTTTCGGATCAAATACCAATATTTTAGAAACAAATATAATAAATTCAAGTGTGGTGCTTAGTGTACTGATCTATTTTGGAAAGGGAGTGTGTGCGAGTTGTATATTCGAATAATATGGCTGGGCCCAACCAGCTGCACTTTGGAGATATAAAAGTGCATAATCTCAACGAATTACTTCCGAATGGGGAATAGCGAAGAACTATAGCATTTCGTAATTGATTGGGAAATGAACTCTTAGTTTATAACAACCAATGAGGGAGGACCACTAGAATGGTTAAAGCTGAACTGTTTGAAGTCTAAGCACAACTAACTGGGTATTCTTTCCACCGCTGTGTCAAGATGAGATGGATTCAAAGGCATAGTTGGAGATTGATCCGATATATAACATTCATATCAATGGAATAATTTGATCTATTTACTGAAAAATAGTCCCAATCTCCCATCCAATTTTAGTTCCAATGCTGAACTGACGACCTAAACAGAAGGGAATTTATTCGATAGAACAAAAAAGAGAAGGCACAAATTAATTGATTGAATGGAACGATTCAATTTTCATGAGGGAAGAAGAGGAGAGAAAAGGGGAAACAAAAACAACACAAAACTTTCTTGATAATTGCAAATCCCTTTTGCTGGAAGAGCCCTTCGGAGATCTCGGTCTTTTATAAATTGATTCTAATCTTCCGTAAACGGAACGGAAAGGGCAAGCTTGGTGTGAAGGGAACGTATATGTTCCTGGGGAATAAAAAAGAACTGAGCAGGAGAGCCGAATGAATCGAAAGATTCGTGTTCGGTTTGGGAAGAGATTATGAATTCGTGAAATTTGTGAATAGATAATCTACTTTCATTAAGTAATCTATTAGATAACCGTAAACAGAAAATATTGGAGACTATTCGGAATTCGGAAGAACTATGTAAAGGAGCTATCGATCAGCTCGAGAAAGCTCGGGCTTGCTTAAGGAACGTGGAAATGATAGCGGACGAAATCCAGGTAAAAGGAAACTCCCAAATAGAACGAGAGAAAGAGGATCTCCTCAATACTGCTTCTGAGAATTTGGAACAATTAGAGGATCCCAAGAATGAGACGATTTACTCCGAACAGCAAAGAGCATTTGACCAGATCCGACAACAAGTTTCTCGCCAAGCTTTACGAAGAGCTATAGGAACTTTGAATAGTCGTTTGAATACTGAGTTACATTTACGTACGATCGATCACAATATTGGCCTGCTTAGAACCATGATGAACACAAATGATTAGTTGTTATAGGTCCTATTTCTCAATAGATAATTAAAAAGGTTAAGGACCTATTTCTGAACAGATAATGAATAAGTGCTAATGGGAAGTATTAGACTCGACGAAATTAGTAGTATTATACGGAAACAGATCGAACAATATAACAACGAAGTAAGAGTTGGTAATCTTGGCACCGTACTTCAAGTAGGAGATGGCATTGCTCGTATTCATGGTCTTGATGAAGTAATGGCAGGGGAATTAGTGGAATTTGGAGATGGTACAGTAGGCATTGCCCTAAATTTGGGATCGGATAATGTTGGAGCTGTATTAATGGGCGATGGCTTGATGATACAAGAAGGTAGTTCCGTGAGAGCAACAGGAAAAATTGCTCAGATACCAGTAAGTGATGCGTATTTGGGTCGTGTTGTAAATGCTCTAGCCCAACCCATTGATGGTAAGGGTAAAATTTCAGCTTCCGAATTTCGACTGATTGAATCTCCCGCTCCAGGTATTATATCAAGACGTTCCGTATATGAACCCCTTCAAACGGGGCTTATTGCTATTGATTCTATGATTCCTATAGGACGTGGTCAGCGAGAATTAATTATTGGGGACAGACAGACCGGCAAGACAGCAGTAGCTACAGATACTATTCTTAATCAAAAGAGTCAAAATGTAATCTGTGTCTATGTAGCAATTGGTCAAAGAGCTTCTTCCGTGGCTCAGGTAGTTAATACATTCCGAGAACGTGGCGCAATGGCATATACCATTGTGGTAGCGGAAACTGCGGATTCTCCCGCTACATTACAATATCTCGCCCCTTATACAGGAGCAACTTTGGCTGAATACTTCATGTATAAAAAACAACACACATCAATCATTTATGATGATCTCTCCAAACAGGCACAAGCTTATCGACAAATGTCTCTTCTATTAAGAAGACCACCTGGCCGAGAAGCTTATCCGGGAGATGTTTTTTATTTGCATTCCCGTCTCTTGGAAAGAGCAGCTAAATTAAGTTCCCAGTTAGGTGAGGGGAGTGTTACTGCTCTACCAATAGTTGAGACTCAAGCTGGAGATGTTTCAGCTTATATTCCCACTAATGTAATTTCCATTACCGATGGACAAATATTTTCATCGGCCGATCTATTCAATGCCGGGATCCGACCTGCTATTAATGTGGGTATTTCCGTCTCTAGAGTAGGATCTGCGGCTCAGATAAAAGCTATGAAAAAGGTAGCTGGAAAGTTGAAATTAGAGTTAGCTCAATTTGCAGAGTTGGAAGCTTTTGCACAATTTGCTTCCGATCTTGATAAAGCTACTCAAGATCAATTGGCGAGGGGTCAACGATTACGTGAGTTGCTCAAACAATCTCAGTCGGCTCCTTTGAAAGTAGAAGAACAAATAGCTACTATTTATACCGGAACAAACGGATACCTGGATATATTCGAAATAGCACAGGTGAGAAAATTTCTCCTTGGGTTACGCTTTTATTTGATAAAAAATAAACCTCAGTTCGGAGAAATTATACGTTCTACTGGTACATTTACAGAAGAAGCGAAAGCCCTTCTGGAAGAGGCTCTTAAGGAACATACTGAACTTTTTTTACTTCAAGAAAAAAAATGAATATTTGATCATTTGGTGGAATTATTCAGAACAGTAAAAAGAACTAAAGAATTTGTTCCATTCCAATCCAATACATTGCACAACAATTTAGAACAATTGAAGAGTATTACGTCCAATAGGATTTGAACCTATACCGAAGGTTTAGAAGACCTCTGTCCTATCCATTAGACGATGGACGCTCTTTTTTTTTTTCTCTTCCCCTTTTTTTTATTTGAATTCCCTTTGGCATACATTGTCCCGATCTACCTTTTTATTCACACTGAGGTTATAGGATAGGAAAAGAATGGAATCTATTTCGCATTAATTGATTTCGAGTGAATCGTGAAATTACGTTATATACTTAATCACTTTATATCTACCTATTCTATATCTATCTAGATAGATATAGAATAGGTAGATATCTGTTAGCGGGTAGCGGGAATCGAACCCGCATCGTTAGCTTGGAAGGCTAGGGGTTATAGTCGACATTGATTATTCAATGTCTCTAATTCAGAACCGAACATGAGAATTTCATGTCATTCGGCTCCTTCATGGGAGATAGAGAGCGGTATGAGGGAAGAAGCGGAGTATTTATATCAAATCTTTTTGAAAGGAATTTAAAATTCCTTTCTTTCTCCTCTTTTTTTTTTTTCTAATAAAACCCTAAATTCTTATCGTACCCATGGCATCTACGTCAGTTTATTCTCTTTTTTTAGTGAAGGGCCCAAAATCGTAGAATACTTACTCACTTTCTAGATGATCCTGATAGAAAGATCAATTTGAAAAGTTTCAAATAATCACAAATCTTTCTAGTTACTTCGTTCCCTATTTCTACTGATTCTGATCCCTAGGAGAACAAATTCCACCGAGCTCGAACGAAATGCCGATAACCCAAGTAAACAAAAGTCATAGTTCTATAGCTATTCGGCTTCAACCTGGGGTCCTTTCATCCATAAGTTGAAGGTTTAGTCACGATGAAAAAATATCTTCCCCATAGATCTGTAATTTATCTAACCTTTCAAACATTCTGTGTCGCTATCTTGGAACCAAAAATGTGTTTATCTTTCTTTCATCATTTCAGACCCAGATTACGAGAAGGTATGCTATTCCTGGGTATTCATAGGGAAGGTTTTGAACCTATCTGGAAATAGAGCTTTAGATGGATCAAAGATCCATGTAAAAGATCCTTCAACTATTCGAGTTGATAATGTAACGAATCACACTTTTACCACTAAACTATACCCGCCACGATCTGATTGTAATATATGGATCGATCTTTTGTCCAACCAATAGGAAGATGAGGAGTTATCAATCAACCTCTATTGAAAGTTTCTATCAATCATTACCTCGTTTTCATCATTACAATGAGCCATCTCCGGAGATGGCTCATTGTAATTATAGATTACCTTTGCGAATTGCTGATAAAACAATAACTAAAGGGCCCGATACAACCATCAGAGTCAGAACAGTGAGCTGCGCAATAACTTCTAGATCCATTTGGTTTTCTTTCACCCTCCATTGACTGAATGTATGAATAAAATGTTGTCGGGATCAATCACTTTTCTTCTATTTTGTCTTCTTTGGACTCCTACCCATTGGTGTAGGTTCGATCAGGAACCTATGGCGTTGAGCAACTGATATATTTACAATAATACATAAAATAGATAGAGAACCCTAAATAGATAGAGAACCCTTCAATATCTAGATAATAAAATTGGATACTGGAGATAAATAAATGGACTAATCCATGTAACGCATTTAATCAAACTGATTGGGGAGGGAATGAAGATATGGCAATAGAATTCCAATTTTTGATAGCTTCTTTTCTTGCTTTTACAGCAGTTTTTCTAGCTATCAAATTAGGTCAAGCACTGTATGACTGATTTTTTCTGCTTTTCTTGGCCTGGCCGATGGCCAGGCCAAGAAAAGCAGAAAAAATCAGTCATACAGAACTATTTTTAACGAAATGAACAATACGATTGACTGGATTGTTCTTTATCCAACTGAATAATTGCAATATTCATTATATTGCCGATACAATCTGTACATACTATGGTATACACCTTTACTCCACCATTCATTTTGTTATACATGAACTCTTCCATCTTGGAGAGATGGCTGAGCGGACCAAAGCGGCGGATTGCTAATCCGTAGTACGGATCATCCGTACCGAGGGTTCGAATCCCTCTCTCTCCGTTCGTCCACTATTGATCCTAAAAACGAATAACCCCGAATCTTTCTACGGAACGGAAAAGACCTATTAACCTAGATACTTTTTTCACTATTCTTTACGTCCGGGATTACGTCCTGGATCGTTCGATAGAAATCCAAAGATAAAAAGAGAAATGAAAAATACCACTACTGCGTAAACGAACAGCTTAAGAGTAAGCATTACGTAATCTCCGGAATCCTGATTATAAGTACAACAGAATAGATCATCAATCTTTGTACCATATATGGATACTTGAATACCAAACAATAGTATTATTGTTACAAATCACGAAATTATTTCTCCGAATCACGTGTGAAAATAAATTTGAAAGAAGATATAATTTTTATCTTTGTTTTCAAAATGGTCTTTTTTCCCTCTTATTTTTTTGGATCAACCAGATATTTATTGAATATTTATGAAAATAAGTCATTGGTGATCGTATCAATACGTGACCCAATAGCCCGATCCGAAGTGAGCGGTGGGATCGGAAGGAATTGATGAAGGTGAGTGGAAAAGTTTTTATCCGGGAGCAGATAAGGTATCTGAATCTGGTATCGTCGGGTGGAGCAAGGATAGAACTTCTGTCACAAAAAAATGGAAAGAGTTATACAAAAATTGGATCAATGACAGCGACCCAAAAACTTGAAAAAGAAAAAAGGGGATACTTTTTATCGAAAACTTACAGCAGCTTGCCAAACAAAGGCTAAGAGAAAAAAGAGAAGAGGAATAATTGGCATTACATCGACAATTGGATCAGAAATCGCATAAGCCTCAGGTAATTTTCCAAAAAAGGGATTATTTGAATGAATAAAGGCATCATCTAGAAAAATATTGAACATAACTGGCATTTTTATTCTCCAATAAAAATTAGGGGGGTAAAGCCATAAAAGTCTTTGATTGATCGAATCGATCGAAGCTCTTCGGCAAGTTTGACCGGACTTGGGGTTGGAAGGGATGATTCTTTCATACATACAACATTTTACCCAATCTAATAGAAAATGATCAATGAATGGATATTCTTGTCCCTTTTTCTGTTTCTCCTATTATGTCCAATTCCATCAATAACCTATTTTGTTGAAATATCCACAAAAATTTTTTCCCAATTGAGATCTGATCTAATGAATCTTGGATACTAATGGGTTGACAAAAAATTTGATATAAGTATTCATTAGCATATGAATAGGGAAATAGGATGGGAATGGGGCGTGGCCAAGCGGTAAGGCAGCAGGTTTTGATCCTGTTATTCGGAGGTTCGAATCCTTCCGTCCCAGACTTATTTCATTGGTTCCTGTTTTCCCTTCCTTCGCTCTTCCCTTTTTTCTTTCGTAAAAGATCCAATGGAACTTTTCCTTTTTATCATAATTTAACCATACTTATCAGAAGGGAAGAATGTGAAATAGGGAAGAGATCAAGGGATATATCTGTGGTGCAAGATGGGAATACGGATCAATTTGAGATAAGGTTCAATTTATGAAATTAGCCCATTGGATGTATGCTGGTCCTGCTCATATTGGAACTCTACGAGTAGCTAGTTCATTCAAAAACGTCCATGCCATTATGCATGCTCCTCTAGGAGATGATTATTTTAATGTAATGCGTTCTATGTTAGAACGGGAAAGAAATTTTACTCCTGCAACTGCTAGTATAGTAGATCGTCACGTACTAGCACGTGGATCTCGAAAAAGAGTTGTGGATCATATTATTCGAAAAGATAAGGAGGAAGGTCCCGATCTGATAATATTAACACCTACATGTACCTCTAGTATCTTGCAAGAGGATTTAAAAAACTTTGTGGATAGAGCATCCATAATCTCCGATTGCAACGTCATTTTTGCGGATGTGGATCATTATCAAGTGAATGAAATTCAGGCAGCGGATAGAACTTTGGAACAGGTAGTTCGATATTATTTGGAGAAGTCCCATACATTGGATCAATTCGTAACAGATGCACCTTCTGTAAATATAATTGGGATTCTTACTCTGGGTTTTCATAATCGACATGATTGTCGTGAGTTGAGACGTTTATTAAAAGATCTGGACATCAGAATTAATCAAATAATTCCTGAAGGAGGATCTGTAGAGGATCCGAAAAATTTACCGAAAGCTCGGTTCAATTTAATTCCTTATCGTGAAGTGGGCTTAATGACAGCGATGTATTTGAATAAGGAATTTGGAATGCCTTATGTATCTACAACTCCTATGGGAGCTGTAGATATGGCCGAGTGCATCCGACAGATAAAGAAATCTCTTGAGACCTTGGCGGCTCCTATTTTATCGAGCAAAAGGGTTGATTACGAATCCTATATCGATGGACAAACTCGATTCGTTTCCCAAGCTGCTTGGTTCTCAAGATCTATCGATTGTCAGAATTTTACGGGGAAAGAAACAGTCGTTTTTGGTGATGCAACTCATGCTGCTTCAATCACTAAGATACTTGCTAGAGAGATGGGAATTCGTGTGAGTTGTACAGGTACTTATTGTAAACATGATGCAGAATGGTTCAAAGAGCAAATTAAAGATTTTTGTGATGAGATAATCATCACAGATGATCATGCTGAAGTAGGAGATATTATCTCTCGCGTGGAACCCTCTGCAATATTTGGTACTCAAATGGAACGTCATATTGGTAAACGTCTTGAAATTCCCTGTGGAGTTATTTCCGCCCCAGCTCATATCCAAAATTTTTCCTTGGGATATCGACCCTTCCTGGGTTACGAAGGTACTAATCAAATAGCTGATCTAGTTTATAACTCATTCGCTCTGGGTATGGAGGATCATCTTCTAGATATTTTTTGTGGTCATGATACGAAGGAAATAATGACTAAATCCTTATCCACGGATATTAGTCCAATTTGGGATCCTGAAAGTCGGCAAGAATTGGGTAAAATCCCCCGTTTTGTAAGGGACAAAGTAAAAAGAAATACAGAAAAATTTGCACGACGAAAGGGCATTTTGAACGTTACTGTCGAGGTAATGCACGCAGCTAAAGAAGCATTAAGTTAAGTACCTAATAAATATAAATTAATTGATTACATTGAGTGTATTCTATACAAAAAGAGTGGATCCGATTCGATACCTATTCCTATCATATCATTTGAGTTAATGACTATTCATAATCACGTCTCGAATCATGATTCGAGATCACTCATCTCGATCATGATTCGAGATCAGGGAGGAATCTTAAAAACATCGTCTGAAACGATGCGGTAGTTTACATAATGGGTTTCGTGGATATGGATTACGACATCATTTCATATTCGGATCAAATGCCCTTGGCTCAACATTATTCTTATTTTATTATATACTCTCCAAGTAAATCTCGTTTCCACGTGATTCCATACAAAGATGACGAATATTTGAATCGTTCTATTGTTACAAATAAGCCTAGGATTTTCTATCGATGCGTCTAACATCTCGTCCCAATATAGCGCCAATCCAACAATTAATTTATCTCTTATTCTGGATTGACAATAGTGTATTGTGTCGATATAATTCGTCCATTCACAATAGAAATAGATATCTTAGGTTCATCGTTTATCAGTGATTCTATCCAATCATGATAATTCTGTCGATGGATCATTTATTCATAACCTAGATTACTTTATTCTGGAATGGTGGATCGAAACTCTACATATTCCGATATGAACTGACGAGTGAATTATTTGGTCATTCACGTAGGTTTTTGATCCCTCCCGTTCGTCAATTAGATTGGTAGGATTTACTGGTTCATATTGAGTAACCTCGCATTCCACTTCGATCGTATATATCCTCAATATCTATTCGCAATATGGGTTGCTAACTCAATGGTAGAGTACTCGGCTTTTAAGTGCGACTAAGATCTTTTACACATTTGAATGAAGTAGAAAACTCGTCGATACCATCGGTAAAGTTCGGAAGACTACGACTGATCCTCGAAGTATAATGAACGGAAAAAAAAGCATGTCGTTCCAACATATGATCTTTATTATACCTGATATTATTTCTCGGATACCTGATTGTATTCGATCAGGACCGGATCTGATTTAAGGAATCAAATGGGTGGGAAATGTCTATTATATACCTAGATGGATGTATAATATGCTCATCCTTTCGGATCAAATGTGATAATTGTGAATAGGATTGAATCAATTCGCGGTTAAGTCGAATGAGTCAATGGAGAAAGCTATATGACTTGAATCATAAGTAGACCCAGAGAAACGAGCTTCTGTTCCTCGTTCCCATTAAGCGAGCGAGGAATTCCCTTTACTGATCAGAAGTTAAGAGCAGTTTAGTACCCGATATCGGGAGGTTTTCCCTGAGTAGATCAGGGATTTATACACTCACAATGAGTCCTAAATACTCGAGTATAGATGTGTAAGATAAATAGTGTACTGACCAGGTTTATTAATTCCATGAGTCAGGAGAGCGATTGGTTGCCAGGATAAAAGATTTTCGTTCTTCCTCATGACGAATGAGATCCTTGGGTAGTAAATCTATAGAAGATAGAATATTGATATCCGAATATATCTCTTTTTTCCTATCTTGTTCCGACTAGATCGCACCATGTATTTTATCAGAAATGAAGAGGTTATTCTCATGAACGAGGGCCATAGCTGAGGGTTTAAAATGGATGAGTTCCATAGATGCGGAAAGGAAGATAGCTTTTGGCAACAATGCTTTTTATATCCACTCTTTTTTCAGGAAGATCTTTACGCAATTTCTCATGATCATTATTTGGATGTATCAAGTTCCTCTAGACCGATGGAACATTTAAGTTCCAATGATCAATTAAGTTTCCTAACTGTAAAACGTTTGATTGGTCAAATACGTCAACAAAATCATTCAATTGTTTTATTCGTGAATTGCGATCCAAATCCATTAGCTGATCGCAAGAAGAGTTTCTATTCTGAATCGGTACTAGAAGCACTTACATTGGTCCTGGAAGTTCCGTTCTCTATATGGTCAAAATCTTCTGTGGAAGGGATGAATGAATCGAAGAGTTTCCGGTCGATCCATTCAATATTTCCCTTCTTAGAGGATAAATTCCCGCATTCAAATTCTATATTAGATGCACGAATACCCTATTCTATTCATCCGGAAATTTTGGTTCGAACCTTTCGTCGCTGGATCCGAGATGCTCCCTCCTTGCACCCATTACGATCTGTTCTCTATGAATATAGAAATAGTCCAGATAATTTACAAAGATCAATTATTGTCGTCCCAAGAGTAAATACGAGATTCTTCCTGTTCCTGTGGAATTATTATGTCTGTGAATGCGAATCCATTTTATTTTCCCGTCTTAAACGATCCTCTCATTCACGATCGTTGTCTCATGGATCTTTCCCTCAGCGAACTCATTTTCATCGAAAGATAAAACATATTATCATATTTTCTCGTCGAAATTCACTGAAAAGTATCTGGTCGTTGAAGGATCCTAAAATTCACTATGTTAGATATGGCGAAAGACCTATTATAGCTATAAAGGGTGCTCATCTCCTAGTTAAAAAATGTAGATATTATCTTCTAATTTTTCGGCAATTTTATTTCCATCTTTGGTCCGAACCGTATAGGGTCTGTTCTCATCAATTATCCAAGAATTGTTCTTCTTCTCCAGGTTATTTTTTGAGGGTTCGGATGAACCCTATTTTGGTCAGAACCAAAATGCTAGATGAGTTATTCATCGCCGATCTTATTACCGATGAAATTGATCCAATAGTTCCGATTGTACCAATAATTGGATTATTGGCTACAGAAAAATTCTGTGACATATCAGGGCGGCCAATTAGTAAATTGTCTTGGACCAGTCTAACAGATGATGATATCCTCGATCGATTCGATCAAATTTGGAGAAATCTTTTTCATTACTACAGTGGATCCTTTGATCGAGATGGTTTATATCGTATAAAGTATATACTTTCATTATCATGTGCTAAAACTTTAGCCTGTAAACATAAAAGTACGATACGTGTAGTTCGGAAGGAATTAGGTCCAGAACTCTTTAAAAAATCGTTTTCAAAAGAACGAGAATTTTATTCTCTGCGCTTTTCATCAAAAGCGGCGGCCCGTTCGCAGAGAGAACGAATTTGGCATTCAGATATTCCCCAGATAAATCCCCTAGCTAATTCCTGGCAAAAGATACAGGATCTTAAAATAGAAAACTTATTGGATGGTTCGGCGTCTTGATGATCCCTACCCTATTGACCGCAACCTCTGTATTCATTATTGCTTTCATCGCAGCTCCTCCAGTAGATATTGATGGTATTCGTGAACCTGTTTCTGGTTCTCTTCTTTATGGAAACAATATTATCTCCGGTGCCATTATTCCTACCTCTGCAGCTATCGGTTTGCACTTCTATCCCATCTGGGAAGCAGCTTCCGTCGATGAATGGCTATACAACGGGGGTCCTTACGAGCTAATCGTTCTACACTTCCTACTTGGTGTAGCTTGCTATATGGGTCGTGAGTGGGAGCTTAGCTTCCGTCTAGGTATGCGTCCTTGGATTGCTGTTGCATACTCAGCTCCTGTTGCAGCTGCTACTGCCGTTTTCTTGATCTACCCTATTGGTCAAGGAAGCTTCTCTGACGGTATGCCTCTAGGAATCTCTGGTACTTTCAATTTCATGATTGTATTCCAGGCTGAGCACAATATCCTTATGCATCCATTCCACATGTTGGGTGTAGCTGGCGTATTCGGCGGCTCTCTATTCAGTGCTATGCATGGTTCTTTGGTAACTTCCAGTTTGATCAGGGAAACTACTGAGAATCAGTCCGCAAATGCAGGTTACAAATTTGGTCAAGAGGAAGAAACCTACAATATTGTGGCTGCTCACGGTTATTTCGGCCGATTGATCTTCCAATATGCTAGTTTCAACAACTCCCGTTCTTTACATTTCTTCTTAGCTGCTTGGCCCGTAGCAGGTATCTGGTTTACCGCTCTAGGCATAAGCACTATGGCTTTCAACCTAATTTGACCAATGAAATGCTCTTTGAGTAATTGCCTCGATTCAGAATCATTTTTATTTTTCTATCCGAGAACTAAAATGATTAGGAAATAGATACATTACATGGGGAAAGCCGTGTGCAATGAGAATTGCAAGCACGGTTTGGGGAGAGATTTTTCGCTCTTACTGAAGGAGCAGATCATCCACTCCATCCGACGAGCTCCGGGTTCGAGTCCCGGGCAACCCGGATCAAATTTCTGATAGGTACCTCTGTGCACTTATTCTGGTTCTGGATCTAATCAAGTTTTTTAAATATTTGTTTCTATTCACAGGGAACGAACTATTGCACTACGGGTTCTCCAGAAAGGTGATAAATAAGTGATATTCCACTCATATCAAATTATTAATAAATTGGTTCCATAATTGCGTTGCACTTCGTTATAGCGAAAAAAAAAAAAAAATACTTATTCGATCCTATCTGTTCTCATTCCAATTGATCTTCCATTTCTGGAACCATCAATAAATATTTTGATGGAGTATCTAACCACAGATAGATCTATAGAGTGTGGAATATATCTAAAAAAGATAGAGTCTATCTAAAATACCTCTATATTCTATCCATATAGTATAGATCAGTATCTATCCCGTTGGGATAGATATTGAAATTCCATCCCAGATATTGGTTGACATTGATACATGGATCATATTATACTGTAAAATAACAAGCCTTATGCTTGGGAGCCTCTGATGATTTTATAAACGAAGTTCTGACCATGACCGCAATTATAGAAAGACGCGAAAGCGCAAATTTATGGAGTCGCTTCTGCGACTGGATCACTAGCACTGAAAACCGTCTTTACATTGGATGGTTCGGCGTCTTGATGATCCCTACCCTATTGACCGCAACCTCTGTATTCATTATTGCTTTCATCGCAGCTCCTCCAGTAGATATTGATGGTATTCGTGAACCTGTTTCTGGTTCTCTTCTTTATGGAAACAATATTATCTCCGGTGCCATTATTCCTACCTCTGCAGCTATCGGTTTGCACTTCTATCCCATCTGGGAAGCAGCTTCCGTCGATGAATGGCTATACAACGGGGGTCCTTACGAGCTAATCGTTCTACACTTCCTACTTGGTGTAGCTTGCTATATGGGTCGTGAGTGGGAGCTTAGCTTCCGTCTAGGTATGCGTCCTTGGATTGCTGTTGCATACTCAGCTCCTGTTGCAGCTGCTACTGCCGTTTTCTTGATCTACCCTATTGGTCAAGGAAGCTTCTCTGACGGTATGCCTCTAGGAATCTCTGGTACTTTCAATTTCATGATTGTATTCCAGGCTGAGCACAATATCCTTATGCATCCATTCCACATGTTGGGTGTAGCTGGCGTATTCGGCGGCTCTCTATTCAGTGCTATGCATGGTTCTTTGGTAACTTCCAGTTTGATCAGGGAAACTACTGAGAATCAGTCCGCAAATGCAGGTTACAAATTTGGTCAAGAGGAAGAAACCTACAATATTGTGGCTGCTCACGGTTATTTCGGCCGATTGATCTTCCAATATGCTAGTTTCAACAACTCCCGTTCTTTACATTTCTTCTTAGCTGCTTGGCCCGTAGCAGGTATCTGGTTTACCGCTCTAGGCATAAGCACTATGGCTTTCAACCTAAATGGATTCAATTTCAACCAATCTGTAGTTGACAGTCAAGGCCGTGTAATTAACACTTGGGCTGATATCATTAATCGTGCTAACCTAGGTATGGAAGTTATGCACGAACGTAATGCTCACAACTTTCCTCTGGATCTAGCCGCTGTTGAATCTATTTCAATAGGTGGATAA